ATAACACACCAACTCGAGGGAGGTGCTCGACCTAACATTCTCAACCCATATGAGACAGGGTAGCCGCCTAGATTGTTACTGATGCTGAGCCTGCTAAGCCACATATGGAGGGGAGGGACGCCTCGCTGGTCGGTCTACAGAGCCAAGAAAGAGCACGAAAGAATCTCGGAGGCCAAGATAGAAAATGGAAGTTTTTGTGGGCAGACTTCGAGTACCTTCATTTAGAACAACCAATATACCAATCAGACCACACCAAGTGCCCTTGAGCACCCTGCCAACCAAATGCGCAGGGCGAGAAAGGCGCTCACCTACAACCTCGCCTGCCTCGGCTTAACCGTACTACCCTGTGGGAAAGGTTCCCACCCAATGGACTTAGACTTGGCTAATATTAATATGGGAAAGGGACGGACGCAGAGCGAGATGTCAATAAGGTCGGGAATAATAACGTGAATGGGAGTATGTATAGAGAGGCTAGTACGTACGGGTTCGGACGGAGATACAACTCTTGAGACCGGGCCTGGATCTTTGGAGTCCGTGTTGCCTCCCCGGACACAGAAAGGCTCATGGAGCTTTATATCAGCGCCGGTCTGTTCAAGGAGCAGAACGGGCGGGAAATTGACTACTGTGCAAAGATGAATTCTTTTTTTTTGAAATCCATTAAGAGCATATTAACAGTAATCCTTAATGCACTGAAAGAGAGGGAGTCCATCTTTCATTTCTAAGCATGGCATCAGTATCGGAGGAGGTTATGCCGTAGCTGTAGCAGTAGCTGTCACTGGTCTTTGAATGAAAGCAGGAAGATCCATAGTCAAATCGAATCGGATTGATGCTAAGGAATCCGCGTCCCTATCCCTTGAACTGTTGATGGGAATAGTGCCTCACCCAATACTTCATGCCAAAGGAGGAAGCAAATGACATACTTAACATAGTAGCATGGGACTCGACGGAAGGATCAAAGCTACCACGAGCAAAGAAGGATTTCTATTTGAGATTTCTTTATAATCCTAGATTTTCCTCAATAGGAACGGAACTGAAAACAGGTCTAGTACGCCAGCCGATCTTCTGCGGATTTCCCGATAACGCTGGATGAGGTCTTAGGGAGTTTAGTTCCTGCGATGACCAGTAGCCCTTCTCTTCTATTTATCGATTCAAGGTCCCGCCAAAGCTTAGGCAAAAGCCCAATAAAACAGAAAAGAAAAAGCAATGACTATACTTTGAGCCCAGCGAAAGTTGAAGTTTCAGGCAAAGAAAAGGCATTTTAGGTTAGGAAAGAGTCATTCATGTAATGTCCGCCTAGAAGTTCAAGATAAATTCATTCTTTTCAGGTCAGAATCTGATTGATTTTGCCCTCCCTCAAGTGGTATACCCAACCGACATGTGATATTGTATTTTAGAGATTGTCTCGGGGAAGAAAGGAACTGAGAGAACAGAAGAACTTGATCTTAAACAACCATATGCTATTTGAATATCTGCTTTTGACTTTGAGGGCTGGTTTCAGGAAATGAGAGCATTGACATGAAATCTGGCATATTCTCTTACGAAATTGAGTTCTTAGGTCTCAAAGCCTGATTGATGCGTTGTTACATCCACTGACTAAAAGAACTAGCCTTTTGTAAAGAAATTCCAGGTAAAGTCCATTTATGTTCAAATCTCTAGTGTAGTGGCTGGCTGCTTCCTCTACAACTACATCATAAGAAGAAGGCAAAAGGGGAAGGCGAACCCGAAATCCGACCTGGCTGACTTGATTGTTTGTTGAGCTTGCCTATTTCCTTGCAAGCAAGTGATTTCATACCTTGTGTTCTACGCTTTAACTGGAACCAGTGCTTTTAGAGTGACTTTCCGCTAGGAGAAGGCAGTAGGAAAGTCTTGGTTTCTGGCTAAGACATACGATCGATCAGGTGAAAACGACTTCTAAGAAAGGTTTTTTCCTTTCTTTTGTTTAATTTAATTACAGTAAGAAGTGGTCCCTCATCTCGCTCTTGGTTAAGCGGATTAACGCTTTAGGTAGGAAGTAAGGTTGGCTGCTCTTTACTTAAAGACTTCTCTGATGCAGTATTATGCTGTACAAGACCCAGGCTTGCCGCAGAAGTTGTCTGTTCCCGTTTTCCTTACCAGGAAGGGTCTGCCTAGGATCATTCCTCCTTTTCATCGAAAATGGATAAGCACGAGGGCAGATATGCTAGTGAAGTTTTACTTTTCGGTATTCTCTTTAGCTAAGGTTATTTGCCATAGGTAACTGGGTTCACCAAAGGCTGTTAGGCCCCCTTCATAAGTGGTTGATGGATGTTCTCCGTCAATTACCTATGGATGGCACATTTAACCAAACAGCGCCTCTGAAGCGCCTAGTTGGCTCCCAAACGGTGTACTCCGTGGATCAAGTCGAGGCTAGTTCCATGTAAGTAAGGTATTCGGGTAAAGTGACCTTACGGGACGTAGCTACACTTCAACACGAACCAGGGTTCAACCTAAGAGAAGAAACAGTCTCTCTTCTTTCTTTCTTCTAGGCGTAACTAACCCCCCTTGCTTGGTCAGGGAATCACGCGCTTCTTCTCTTGTTAGAGGAAGCCGTTAGTAGTCCAGGTTAGGCTTTCGGTTTAATACCAATCTCCCGCAGAGTAGTGTTAAAACTATAATAGTCGTATGGGCTCAGCCCTAGTTCTTAAGGCGAAGTATCACATGAAAGAGAAAAGTCAACATGAGACTCGAAAGACGCTCGGCGATAAAGAAAAGAAAATGACTCTTTCTTCGGTGGACATGGCGGAGGCTCATGCACTTACACTTAGGAAAGGTTCTGACCTGGCTTTTTCTCTACAGCTATCTTCTGTTTGTATGTATGAAAACAGATTCATCTCAGGTCTTGAAAGCTTTTCATAGTCAAAAGTCGTCTACAGATCGCAGTCGGAGGCCTATTGTTAGTGATGTGCAGCAACTCCTGATGTCCCACCACAGCTGGTCGGTATAAAGGGTGAACAGATTAGCCAATGCTTCGGCCGATTGGGTGGCAAAGCATCTTCCTGACTGACTGTGTCGACCTTACTGGGTGCAGAGTCCTCCACCAGCTATTCTTGCTATTTTAAGAGAAGATCATCATTGTCTGACTTAGGCCTTGATGTCTTTTGATTTCAGCTTTCAATGCCCGGAATAGGAACTGAGATGATTCGATAGTGGGAACTCATGAGCGCTCATCCATTCTATGCCGGTAATCGAGGATAATGAAAAGATTGCATTCGACGCCGGTGATCAATCAGGCAGGATAGAATTTTCCCTTTCCGACCGGTCTTTGAGTAGAATACCCCTTCTTCCGCCTACCCTTGACTGGGGTTGGGCTAGGGCCTTTTATTCATAATCATAGTATGTGGCTATCGCTCCTACTTCTGCTTGTCATTTTAGTACTTGGAATGTCTTTGGCTTCACGCTCCGCATCTCAATTTCAAAGGTGGGGAGCAGCTCAATCAACGAAGGCGGATTAGCGTGGTAGCCCAATTGCTTGTTCAATTGGTGGTCCATTAGAGGCCAAATCTTCTTTTAAAGTGAAGGCCGGGCTCAGTTGAAAGAAAGCAAGCCAGCGACGGTACTGATTGAACTCGTGTAAGGAATTGATTTAGCAGTTATCCCAGAAGTTAGATCCGTAAGGCAAGCAACTATTTAATCTATAGCTGCCTCAGAAAAGGTAGGCAAGTAAGAAAAGAAAATTCAGGATAGCTAAAGAGCTCAGCCCCTATATTCCCCCGGAAATAGGTAGTTACCCAAGGCCAGCCCCTCTGTATCAGTCTAAAGCAAGAGGGATGTCGGAAACTTCTAGGTGGAGTTTATGAGTTTGCATGACTTAGACGTAAGGATTGAAGTAGAAAAGCCCTGGGATGATATTAATATTCCTCATTAGTTTCAAGCCTCGGATCAGACTCAATAGAGGAGTGAAGTAAATACCAGGAGCTGATTCATGTATTTATTTACTTCCTCTAGGGACCAAGATAAGCCTCTTTCCGGAAGTTAGTGAGGAAATTGAGTAGGATCTTCAAGCCTCTGATCTGACTAGTCCTCACTAGAAGGTAAGTCCGTCAGAAAGCCACACTAAAGGCTAAAGAGCTATAAAGAGCTATAAGTTAACTAAGGATGCAATCCAGTAAAAGGAAAGCAAGTAAGTCAGAATTGATCTTTCCAGAGATTCCTAATCGATCTATTGCATTCCAGTCCGGATACAGAGTGAAAAGTCACTTAGTATGATTTGTAGTTAGAAGTTCCCGGGGAGCTCGTGTAAGTAATTGATGTAGCAGTTACATAATTCCCATTGGAAGACAGTAGGCAAGGTTAGCTAGCTTCCAGCTATAGATGAGAATAGTAGCCTTATTTAGTTAGCAGGCTTTCTCCTAATGACTTGATTTAGCAGTTAGCGGGAAAAGTGAAAAGGCAGGAGCATTGACCGGACTTCAGTCATTCTCTTTTGGTACATTCCCGATGGGATTAGTCTTGCTTGCTTTAGTAGACCCGTCAATCTTTAATTTAAATGAAGTAAGGGACTTATCAGTCTTTTAAATGTCCCCGTTCTCACTGACTATTTCTATTTAAAGGTCCCAGTAAGCCATATATGAATACGAATGCCTGGGCAGAAAAACCAGTAGTCAAGGAAACTGTCTTAGAGCCTTCCAGTCTTCACCTCTGGGACTATCCCCGCTGGCTTCTCATACCCAAGAAGTCTGACTAATGCCTTTGATTCAGTTCTTAGTCCCATGGAATCTTATCCTTCTGAGGCACAACCTGAGACAGAGAAGCCACAGATAAAGACTGATTGTCTGAGAACACTAAACTACTAACAGTCACCTAAAGCAACTCCACCAATTAATCTCACAATCGAGTAGGAGGATAAAGACTCATGAAATCTCTTTACGGGCTGGTATTAGAAAGAGAATGACTGAAGTTCGCCTTCTGACTTCACAGTGCTTTCCTAACTCAATAGATCGAGAAAGGGGCACTCTAAAGGGACTTAACTTAGCCTACCATGTACACTATAAGGCAGTCTGGGAAGACAGTCTATAAGTCAATCAATCCATTAGATCAACCAAAGCCTTACGTGAAGAGACTAAGGTCTCAATCTAGAAACCTCTCAACATACGTAATTTCTACAGTGAAGAAAGAAATACGTCTTTCACTCGGTGCAGAGGCGTGAGGATACGTTTTAGCTGCTATTTCTGACTTCGTAGTTCTTTGCTGCTTTCTATGCTCTTGCTTTCGTAAGTCAATCCCAACAATCTGCAATATGATGCCATCAAAGGCGGGTTAAAGACTAAAGACATCGCTCTTTGAACCTTACGCCGTCTTACTTCCTTTCCCACCGGGCTTGTAACTCAATATCAAGACTTCATGTCGAGAACACTCAACTACTAACTTTAAGTCAAGCCGTCAGTCTGAATTCTCCAATAGAGAAGAAAAGTAGGAAAAAAACTAACAAAGCATTCAGTGCGGAGATCTCTTAAAGAACCTATCCTTTACTAGCTGCATCTGGGAGCTCAGTCCCGACTTCCCGCTCTTTTCAATCACATTACTGGCTTGAAGACAAATAGATCGAGTAGGGCATAAATAGGCATTTCTTCCTTCTCAATTAGAGGAAGAGCGTGTAACTGCTAAAGACATGAATTAGGATTTAGCCTTGAACTGCACCCAGAAATCGGCAGACAGCGGACTGAGGAATCAACACCCTTTTCTTAAGAGATTGAGGCTGCTGCAACTTTATCAGGGATAAAAGATCTTCTTCAATTCTACAGCATTTCCTGTGAAGGATTAGATGAAATTGCTTTAGGCGCCCCTGCCTTCTTTGGGAGTTTGAGTGCTTATCCTTGCTCACTTCTTTCTCTTTCAGTTACTGCCTTGCCCACTTGATTTCTCTCTGCTCTATTAGATGTCATTTCTTCTAGCGGGGAGTAAGTAACTGGGGAAGAAGAGAATATTGATCAGTTCGCTGCTATAATCTTCTATTATATGGCTTAGCCGCCTAAGACTTCCCACTGAGCCAAGAGTTGGATGATAATCTCTGGTTTTTGGAATGGATTACCCGGGATCTGTAATTGAATAGGGGCTAATTTGAACTGTATTGGTCACGAACGTAAGACCTTAGACCATCTAAGGCTTGAAGCTAACCAGAAAGACTGACTTTCAGTCAATCCTGGACTTCTCAATCTATGGCATTTTCTGCGATGGATAAGAAGAAAGACGATGGCTTTGCCTCATCAGGAGAGGATTCGCTTTTATGGCTTTTCTTTCCTCAGAAGGATCCTATTCAATTCGAAGGCATTTCCTTGTTAACACGATTTCCCCAGTCTTCGCCTAAGCCTTAAAAGTAGCATTTACTCCGCTTTAAAGGAGGAATGTGTAATCAAGCACGGCTGTCAATTCTTTTCCTACCGAGCCCTAGGACAAGTGAAGTTACCCGGGAAGACGTCAAGACTTGTAGCTTTCCGTTGCACACTAATTCCCCTGTAACTGCTAAATCCTACTATTCATTCATACTAACATACTAACTTACTTGAGGCTCAGTTCACACAGGATAAGAATCAATAGTCAGTTCGCGGATAAAGGATAAGATTCTAGAGTCACTTCCCACGGAGCACTGAAGATACGGGATAAGGACTTCCTCTGATCTGTCTGATTTCGTAGTGACTTACGGGGGAAGGCACGAACGCATTAAGACGTCTTTCTTGCTTTTCTTCGTGCAGTTAGGCCTGTAGCCTGCTCCAGCCTAGAAGAGAAGCCGGATTGAAGTTATTGTATTGGTGTTCAAGCCCCAGCTGAATCAGTATATCCTGAGTTGAGTTTTGAAGCCTCCTTTGATAAGCCGTATAAAGGCCTTCGATTTAGCAGTTAGAGGCTTTCTAGCCCAATACATTCCTCATCTAAGTCTTACCCTCCTCATCTAAGGCAGGAAATGCAGTTTGAAAGAAGAAAGTCTCTCATTTCACCTCCAGCATCAGAAAAGCTAAGGTAGCCCAGAAAGGTTGAATAGTAGGCTGAAGTTCAAGGCTTTATAGTTAAGAAAGCAAGAGAGCCGCTTCCTTTAGCCTTTAGATATTTAGTTAGACGACCTCATTTCTTCCGAGTTCTCTATATAATTGGATTAGCACTCAAAGAGCTGCCTGCAGCATGCCAGACGAGAAGTCCGCTTAGCTTCTAGCTAGAGATGAGAATGAGAAGACAAAGATTCCGTTTTTGCATGTATTGAGATTCCTCTTGGTGCTTGACCGTCTTTAGACGTAGAAAGTTCGAAAGTCAAATTGACTTAGTGTTACACTCTCCCAACCTGCAGCGGATAAGGTAGGAAAAACCTTTAGTAGAAAGGTTTGAGGATGCTATTGAGTCCGCAACTCAGTTGCATTACCCAGCTTTGTATGATCTTGTAGAGGCTGCCAGGCCAGGTGCAAAAAATGAAGTCAAAAGCCCGGGGGGATATATTCTGAAGGGAATAGTCCTTCAGGTTATAAATCGTACTGACTATGCACAGGACTACTAAGGTGATAAGCCAGTATGGTTTGGTAAGCAAGCCAGCGACGGTACTGATTCACCTAACCGAAGAGGATGATCTCCTCTCTCGTAGCACCAAGAAGTGTAAACGCCGCTCATCGGGAGATTTTTTTGGCTGTCATGATATGTCCCAGGTTATAGACATAGAACCTGTGGAAGGGATCACTAATGCCCCCCAATCCCAACTTGCCCAACTGGTTGGGGTTACATATCTTGAAAGGATACCCTTTTTTTATTTTAATTTTAAGGAGAACCCTCCGATCGCTCGGATGATGAAGAAGAAAGGAGGCATGGAGGAGGCCAAGTCTGACGGAAGCATCTGCGGACTCAGAGAAGAAAGGTCCATGGCCTAGGGTCACTATCACCAAAGAGGAGTGCATAAGTTTATGGAAGCCCTGGCGTAGAGCCCTTATCAAGGACACATGCCAGACCTTGCGTAACTGGATCAAGCCTATACCGGCACCGACATCAGGATTTCTATTTTCTGGAGCAACCTTTGATAAGAGGGAGACAAGTGGTTTCAAAGCTAGCCACGTGGCTAAACCATCAGCGTCAACTAAGAATCCTAGTAAAAACAAGAGGATAATTCCCAATAGAATATGAGTCATCTTTTTCAGTCCCAAAGTGCGCTCTTATACTCTCCAGCCCTTTACTTTATAGAACTGGCGACATTTTCTCATACCTTTGCTAAGCATGTCCTTGAGGGCCTGAATGACGTCACCCTCGTTGCAACAATTGGTGACATAGGGGGGGATAGCCGGACAGATAAATTAGCCTTCACGGGGCTCCCATAGGGTCTATTCCACCAACATCAATTGAGGCAAGAGGGTCTTTCACAGCTGATTCAACAACAGCCATTCTTATTATTTTTTTTCTCCCGGGATCAGAAGCAGAAGGCTAGGCACCAAGGCTACGAAACTAGGCTATGAAAGCAGAGATAACTCGAAACTCCTAAACCTAAGGCAGCCTTTCTCCTTATTATTTCTCTTATTTAAGAGATAGCACCAGCCTAATCCAAGAATGTCGATTCTTCTCTTTCAAAAGACTTTGGCTATGAAAAGCAATCCGCCCAATGAGCTACGGCTAGATGAGCTAAGGCCAGGGGATTCCTCTCTAGAAATTCCTTAATAAAAGAAGACAGGATCTTCTACTTATTTATATTTATATTTATATTTATATTTATATTTATATTTATATTTATATTTATATTTATATTTATATTTATATTTATATTTATATTTATATTTATATTTATATATGCCAACTGCAACTGATTCCACTTGAGCAAGAGCAGCTTGCCCAAGAACAAGAAAGAGATATGCGAAATCAACCAAGACAAGCACACCGCAATCAACAGGTAATCCCGCATCTGATTGTTCATTGAGTGCGGAGGAAGCAAATGTAGAAAAAGAACAAGCAAGAAATGGATAGGAAGCAATCAAGTCTCTTAGTGAGTATGGTAATCTGGAACTGGTTGGAGATAGAATCCAACCGGGGGGTATGAGTGTATCTTGATAGCCCATGATCAAAGAGATAGGTATGAGAAATTCAAATGATAACGAAATTAATTGAAGGATTCACTCCAGGGGGGCGTACCGTGAAAACGGTTTACGTACAGCATGTCATGCTGTGTACGTCCTGATCGCAAGGTCAAGATGTATCCCAAAAGGGGCAACAATGGTGGCTTGCTTCTCTTTTGGCCGTCCATGGGACAGGATCCCTGGTCTAAGAGAGGATAGTATACTACTGTCAACCCCACTCGGTTAATGGAAGGATTAACACGATACCCTTAGATTGACACCTTAGGGTGCATTCCTTATGTAAAAGGTGTCACCATCATGTCGATGTTGCGGAAGTCATTATTGAAGGTTAGTCCCAATTATTTCAGGACTGAACCACTCATTCGTAGGTATATCCCCCGGCCCCATATGAAACTTCCTTATCCTCGTCTTAGGACGCTCCTTTCTAATATAAAGAAGGCTCGAAAGCAAGCGTAACGGAGCCCAACTAGCTCACTACGACAACGAACAAGAACGACTACGCTATGAGTGCTCGCTTTGTATAGATAGCATTGCAAGCTCTTATAGTCGAGCAGTGCTCACTAGTCAAGTTGGGAAGGCCCAGCGAACTGTATTGGTTGGGTTCTTCCTGAGTAGACGACAAGAACATAGGACGGGGGTGAGATTCTTTGCCAGCATTCGCTAAGCGTGTAGAATAGTCAATGGGTCTGGCTACATGAACCATTGCAACTGCTAGTCCTTCAAGACGTATTGAAAGCAGCACATCAATCAAAGAATAGACCACTAGCAATAGTAGCAATAGTGTGCAAGAGCTACGTCCGAACAAGGGGAAAGGCGACCCGCTTCGCTGAACAAGTAACTCATCATTCAGAGCACTCACTGCACCCGATAGCGTAGGCAAGCGATCTCAACAAAGAAGCATAGCTCAGTGACGACTATCAATTTACTAAGAGAAGAAAGATCGGATTGTAGGCTAGATTCAAGGTATGCAACTTTATGGATTCTACTCCACTTTCCAGATTGGCTTAGTGTTACATCTATCAACTGACTGAGCTTCCTTAGCTGACTGGGCTTTCAGCGCTGAGTTTCAAGACAAAGTGAGTTACAAGACTCTGGGACTAAGAAGTTTCTCTTCATCACGGGGCGCATTCGTCTATCGATCTTAGTCTTAGAGAAATGGGGCCACTACGTCAAGAGCAAATCGAATAGAGAGAGAAAGCGCTTAGTCAAGCGACCTCGATGAGTTGAAGGTTTGTGACTCCTTCTCTTAGACCGTACTTTCTTTCTTTAGTAGCGAGTCTAACTTGAAAGATAGGGGTAAACGCCTAAGGCATTAGAAAATTACAATAGAACTTGACAGAGATTGAGTTGAAAAAGCATTTATTATCACCATGACCCGCCCTTACTTGACTGGTGGGTGAAGGAGAGAAAGACTAACTCAAACTCACTAGCCCCTAGCCTGGGAACATTACTTCCTATAGTGTATAGTGGCAGGTAGTTGAATTGAAGGAAAGCGCAAAGCAATGGTTGATGGTCATCAATATGGTCAGGTTCAGTCTTCACGAGGGATTCAATTTATCCGGATCAGCATCCTAAAAGTTTCGGCTCTTCCTGTGCCTGAATTACTACAGCGCCTTACCGTCTACTAATAAATACTACTAAAAGAAGGACCACAAAGCCCTTTGATAGAGATAGGAAATGAACCGGAATGAAAGAAACGTAGTAGAATCACGCGGTGGAACAACGTAGTCGTTAGCGCTTAAGAAATAGAAAGAAAGTAGTGTACTCATTTCGGTCAGCATCATTCTTGCTTATGTCTAAGAAAAAGTCCCCCCTATTGCTCTAGCTGGACCGGGAGAACTGATTCTTCTCGAATTGACACCATAACAAGATTTACGCGCATCAATCGTTAACTTAACAAGGGATTTGCTTTCTCTAACCCACTTGAGGAGAGTGACAACTATCACTAGATTGTGAACCTGAAGTCTTGAGCGAGGACCTTCTTTCTCCTACGGCAGGGCACGACCCTGACACAATATTCTGTGATTGCTAAGTTTAAAGGCCAGGGAGAGATTCTCCACTAGCATTCTGGCTGAGACAGGAGAAAAAAAGGGTATGAATATCCGAATAGTTAACTCTCCTCCATCCCCCAAGCAGCGAAGAAAGGGAGCCGAGTACCGATCGGTTAGAGTAGCTTGCTTCTACGATGATTTGGTGGCAAATGATGCTGATTTGAGCACCTACTCAGATGACAAGGACAAGATGAGGCGCAAGAACACCTTTGTAATACATAAATTTCACTGGCTTTTTAAGCCAATAGAATAGGCCGTGTCCTGTCCGAGATTGTGGGTCGTACCTGGGTTAACTCGTTTGGTCTTGCTATTGGCTGCCTGTCCAAGGGTGGCTGTTGAAACCTCCTCCTTTCTATACTATACGAAAAATTCCATCCAACCATTCCATTCCGTTGAGCCTAGTCCCATTCCATCAGCAGACTGAACTCCATTCTTGAACGAAAGAGACAACCTGAACACCGCTCTCCCATGGTTTTTCGTTGAGAAGCACTTCTTTTTCATCTTCAATTGGGATCCCGTCGGGAAGGATTACCAACACGCATTACTTCTTTGTATCAGTTCAGACCCTATTGTATCAGAACAGCTCCTTAAAGTCCATTAAGAGGCAAAAGGTTTAATTCAATAGCATAGGCGGTAAGCATATATAGTTATAGGCTGTACCAGTTGGTATGGAAAAGGGGGCAGAATCGAAAGGTTGTGGCGCATAATAGAAGAACTATCGGCAGGGAAGGCAGTCTATCGCCTTATGGCTTAATCTTCCCTAAGAGGTTGGGTCGTTTGAAAGGGCGAGTGGAGAATGTATTATGGTAACCGGCGAGTCAGCTAAAAGGTTTTTAGAAAAGCTAGCTAGCGCATACGATAACTAGAATATTGTTCTGAATGAACAGGAACTGATATGATAATAATGTACATATAATACAAAGAGAGAGGCCAACCTCTTACCTAACAGTGTTTGGGAATGGAAATCTTGACCGGCGCTCTTCTTTCTTCGGGGAATGGGTACTAAGACTCTCTTTGAGACGCCCCTTTCTCCAGGTGAACTATCTAAAAAGAGACATGCGGGTGCACTTTGAGGCCTATGAACTACTCCCGATCACTGCAAATAATGCCCTTTACTTTAAGACCGTTTTCAAGACCTTCCAGGCCCGTTACCCAACGCTCATGTGCTTGAATATGTAGCAGGCTTCCCCTTCGATCTGCTTCTGTATCAGCGGCTGAGCCAGAAACTATACCTATCCCAGCTGGAGACCTCTAGGAGAATGGATACCAAAGAATTTCACACATCGCGGGTTTCTTTTTCCATTTTCTCCTTTCCTAAGAAAAGGGATTGGTGCAAGAAGATTCCACCACTCGGTGGGGAAAAAGTTGCCCACCTAAATAAGATGTCTAAACCTAAAGAATAGAAGAGGACAGTCAACAAACTTGGTCCAACATCACTCTTCCCGCTCAAATGGGCTAGGTATAACCTTTCGAAGAGAACTTTCTTGTTTGGAAACCAGGGATGCTCAAAATCTCGAATTGGGCTCTCACCGTTGGTCATTAATTCACTGACCCTATCTCTTCCCCGCTCTGCCGGCGGCAGTGGTCTTGGGTTCGGCTCATAACTCTGTGGTTTGGACAGATCCTGCTACTTTACATTCATTGTTAGGTCGTTCGTGCATGCCCCCTTCTCAATTACGCGCTTTCGGCTACCAGGTCAGAGTCGGCTGGCATCATGCAAAGGAAAGAGCGATGATTCTCCTTTCTTTCTCAATAGGTGATTTGCAGCTACACCGGGAGAAGAGTTGGCATCTATTTATCTATTCTTTTTTCTTTGACTTCGGATTGAGACTTGAAGCTTTAGCCGGAAGGAAGACAAGACCAGGAACAAAAACCCACTGTTTTGTGCCACGCGGTTGAGCTTTCCCCTTTCCCATTGTGCCTTCCATTCTTGTTTTCTAATAGAGGGTATGCCTTTACTTGTCGTTAGGAGAAGTAGCTTGCTACTTCTAAGGTATCATCTTGTAGTTATAGGATTGGTTTCTGTCCTGCCTAGTAAGACTGGTAAGGATCGTCTAGTTCTTCGAGATTCTCTTTTGAATTTGAAGAGGTTGGACAAAAAACAAAACTTTGATAGACCAGAGGTCTAATGTAAGCAAAGCACCGCGAAGTGTGATCTCGTACTAAACGAAAGGACTTGACGCCTTGAACTTCTATAAACAAAAAGCAAGAGGCGAGGCCGGTGTAGCTATGCAGGGAAGTTAGTTGCTGTTGTCCGAAAGCTTAGTGACTATCTTGTAAAGGGTAAAAAAAGAGCCTTCCAGAATGGTTTGGATGAGAGGAGTACTTTTGTCTTGCCACATTAGTACAGATATCGGACTCGTCCTTCGGCTTCATCTTCCAAGCGAAGCACTTTAGTGCTAGCGATCTTCGGAAGGCAGTTTGAGAACCTGTTGTGAGCCAAAAACCTTGATAGATAGGACTTTCTCCTAAGGATGTTCTTCGGCTGGTCAGTCAATAGGGCACATCGCTTACCAGTTGTTAGGTCAGCGATGGCAAGCAGTGAAAGCAAATAAGTCATCCTGGCAGCTGCAGCCGTAGCCTATTCATTCAGTGGCTAATGGGCATGGCTTGCTGTTTGGATAAGACCAACCGAGGAAGCCAGTGAACTACCTGAAAGCATGAATGAAAGGCAGGATGGAAAGATCGACGAAATGTTTCACTAAACTCACCTGGATTGCATAGTCCTCCATTCCTGGAGGGGGAACCCCGTACTTAATTGAATAGCTTGCTTACCAAATAGGGAAATGGATGAAATCATCACTTCTGGATCAAGAGTAGTAAACCGAACTGGAATTTCATTTCCGCCTTATTCAATAACCAAACGAGATCCGTCCTCCCTCTTCGAGTAAGTTCAGTTCTCTCATACCTCTCCTTGTCAGTCGAGCAATTGAATACCTATCCCTAACAGTCGAGGTACCGTAACCCTTCCCTATCGGTGTCAATCCTCTCCCGTAGGCTTGAGAAAGCAGTAAAGAGTAAGGTTTCTGCTGAGTTCGAGTTCAGAGTTCTAAGTTCCGAGTTGAGCAAGTTGGATAGTTGTCTCTTAGTAGTTAGTAGTCAGTCTCAGTATGAGTAATAAGTAAAGTAACTCCCCTTGTGAGCTTTCCTCCTTATATTCAACAAGAAATCCCTCAGGTTGCTGCATATAAATCTGCTCCTCCAAATCACCATGTAGAAAAGCTGTTTTGACATCCAACTGTTCCAACTCCAAGTCAAACATGGCTACCAATGCGAGCAGAACCCGAATGGAACAGTGTTTTACTACAGGTGAGAAAACCTCATTAAAATCGACACCTGGTACCTGACTGTATCCTTTTGCAACTAAGCGAGCCTTATACTTGACTCCTTCATCTCCCGGAGAGGACTCCTTCCTTTTGAAGACCCATTTGCAGCCAACAATTTTCTTGTCTTTAGGCGGTTTAACTAAAACCCATGTTTTATTCCTATGGAGAGACTCCACCTCTGGTGAATCTTCTGCATCCTCTGAAGTAGATAGCTGGACTGGATTTGATTGTGAATCATTTTGTGAAGAACTTGTATTCTCCACCTGCTCACTTGAATTCTTCACACTTGTCTCAGAAGAATTAGAAGGCTCCTTCTTCTGATGAAGCATGACTGACTCATCAAACACAACATCTCTACTGATTACAGATTTAGGTTTGGATCAGGGTACCAAACCTTGTATCCTTTTACACCTGCTGGGTAACCAATGAATATGCCTTTTTTGGATCTAGGTTCCAACTTGCCATCATTAACATGAACATATAAAGGACATCCAAATACCCTTAACTCAGAATAATCAGCAGGGTGGCCAGACCATACTTATTCTGGAGTCTTGCAGTCAATAGAAGCATTAGGAGAACGATTCACTAGGTAGCAAGCTGTAGAAGCTGCTTCCGCCCAAAAATCATTGGATAAGCCAGAATTAGATAGCATGCAACGAACTTTCTCCAGTAAAGTTCTATTCATCCGCTCAGCGACACCATTCTGTTGTGGAGTGCCTCTGACTGTAAGATGCCTAACAATGCCTTCATCTTTACAGAATTTGTTGAAATCACCATCACAAAATTCTAACCCATTAGAAGTGCGAAGGCGTTTAATCTTCTTGCCTGTTTGTTTTTCAACTAAAGCCTTCCACTCCTAGTTCTGGCATTGATGCAGTATTCCTCAAGCTTTGTTCCTATGGCTTTCGATTCTGGATTCGGAACAGGTTTGATAAGTCCTTTGCTAGATGCTATCTTGTATACCACGCCCAGCGGCATGCCTAGCTCTGTGTAGGGCCGTTTGTCCAACCGAAGAGGTTGTTGAGCATTGATATTGGAGACTTCGTTACCCTTGGTTTGTGAAGTCTGAGCATTGTAATTCCTGGAGTTGTTGTTACTCCTATACCTGTTTGAGGTGTTAGAGGCCTTTCTTAAGGAAATTCAAATTAGCTCGCTAACGCAAGGCTAGAAAGCCAACAAAGAAGCAAGGGACTTAGCGAGACCATAGGAAGAGGAAGTGAGACTGAAAGAACTCTCCTTTTTGGATGTAGACTATAGGTTTCGACTTGGCAACTATCGGAAATCCGCTCCAGATTCTTCTATCGAACAAGGGCAAGGATCGTCTTTAGGGCCCGCGATAAAATAAAGAAGAGGTTTTAAAGTGAATTGCTACTTGATTACCGCCTCGTCTATGAAATCGCATTTTTTGGTAATCGTCATTTTTTCCTTTTTTCTTGATTGACTGACAGACGGAAGCGATTCGGAGAAAGAAGGTATCCTCTCGCTTGTGCTTCGGAATACCTCAGCGTGCTTTCTGAACTCATCGAAAGGATCTCGGAGAAGACATCACATTAGTTATTCCACTCCCCTCGCTCTGCTAATTGGTATGATAACCAGTAAAGGGAGGGAACATAGTCATCTTAGTCAGAGCACCCTAAACCGGAACAGCAATACCAACGGATATGACCAAAAAGGCCTTGTCACGAGCTGGATTCGAACCAGCACCTCTGGGTAAAGCACACACATACCCAGCCGAACTACCTTTCATTCTGATCGTGACTTTTGGTTACTCGGTTCCTCACGCTGCCCGTGAGTACGTCCGGGTGGGGGGGTTTGTCCTTCTATTCACCTCAGTCCATGAAGGCATTCTCCGCCCCCCCTATGTTATGGATTCGGAGTCTTCGTCTCTTCTCCGGAAGACCATTTTATTTTTCAATTCCAGGATGGTCTCCGAGTCGTGCTGGCGAAGCTTGTCATAGATAGCGTGAAGCTTCTCCAACGACTCCTCTCCAGTTTTGGTCCGTGGATTATCGAGTGCACGAGCACCTCGACGTTCCCAATCCCCCTCAGGATCCAGGGATGCCATTCCCCGAATGATATTAGTCTTGACTTCGAAAAGATCTTCCGCCTCTATCTGGGTCAATTTGATGATCTCGGCGAAGTCATATTGGACCTTGTCGGAAGGACATTTCCATTTTGTCACAAGCCGATCCCGGATTGATTGAATCGAATCCCCTCCTATTACCTCCTCGTCGTCATATGGAAAGGGAAGGACATGAGACGGACCGGCTTCCGCCTCCCGGGGATTAGCGGGGGGCACCGCTTGAAAACCCGGTTGCGGTTGATTTACCGATGGATTAGTGTTACTACGTCCGGAACTGGATGTTTCTGATTCCAACAGGACATCTTCGTCGAAACGTGTCCACCCGCCCGAGGGCGATCCGCCGGAAGGGGCGACCGACGGTTGCTGCCCCGTGCTTCCCAGCAACGAAGTCCACCCCGGGGAACTGTTCCCCGAATCTGGCCCAGTTGCCATCATCTGAGGACCCACTCCTATTTCTGAGGCTCCTTCGGTAATAAGCAACCTAAAAAAAAAAGCCATTAGCAAGGCACCCCCCGGGAGGCCCAACTTAGATAATGCACAGGAGAGGGCTCGACCCCCCAGAGACAAAGCCACTTTTTCCAAAAAAGGGAAAATGTCAATCGAAGCAAGAGCAATGGCCAAGGCCAGACCGAGGAAGGAGAAGGAGATAGGGTACGAAGAGAGACATTTGCGCACAGTTAGAAACATGGATATCGTCAGTTTCAATAGGAATGAAGGACGGAGTCGAGGCATTGTTCGCGATCTTAACGCATCCGATTTTGCCGTATCCATAACCCGGGGACCAGAAATTGCAATATTATTTCCAGCTTTAGGGCACGAAAGGATTGGCTGGGGCTTCCGCGACACCCCCCTTGCTACTAGATGCGCAACTGCGCATCCTTCAAACCTAGTGACACTGACGAAATCGCCACCATTTGGAAAAGCCTGGGATCCTGTCCCTTGGACGACTTTTAGAAATGGGGGTTCGTCAACTGTTGATTGTTCCAAACAGTGGTAGAACCTGGTGAACCGGGCGTAGTGTACTACTTCCTATCCTCTCCAACCAGTCGAGTCAACAACCCTCTCGCTTCGCTCGAGTGATTTCATACCTAAAGCTTAGAAAGAGCTTCCTCTAACAAGCAATCTCATACCTCTCCTTGTCAGTCGAGAGCTTCACGCCAGATGCTATTGAAATGGAAATTCTAACTGCTGCGCTTACGCCTTTTGTTCACACCAAGACCCGGACTGCTGCCTCTGACTTTCATCCCTATCGGGAGTGGATTGACTGACTACTAAGACAGACTACAATGAAATCTTCCATCACGGAACACTTTCTAGATCTCAATATGCCATCTCATCACCATTTCTATCTCGATCTTAGCCGATCTCAGGTTGACCGGCTCTCCGGCCTCATTTCGAGGCACTAATGGAGAGCTCATTGGGCCTGTCGCTTTCTCAATCGCCAAATAGATACTGTCTGAGATGCGATTCTTATTTATGTAATTTTTTATTCAATTTTGCTTGTTCTCATTCCTACTTGTTGCTTCATCTTTCCTTAAGGCGAATGACCTTTTTTTTTGGTATGGAGCACGAGCGGGGGACAAGTCAGCGTATGCACGATAGGGACTGAACTGAACCCCTATCCCGTATAAGGCCTTCAGTCAGCTAGCCCTATCCCCTAACCCGTAACCCTTCTCCAACCTACGCTCCGAGCCTAAGCCAACCCTTCTTTCGAGCCTACTTTCGAGCCAATTCGAGACTTTCCTTCCGAACCCTTTCGAGCTAACGAGCTAATTCTAGCCAGCCCTTTTACTCGGTCTTCAGCTCTCATCTCATATACGGAGGATAGGGACTGATCAGGACTGGACTGAACTGTCCTACCCTACCTACGGGTTAAGACTGTTTTCTCGTTGTTCTATCTAAGACCTCCCCTATACAAATAAGGTGACTTCACTGGAGAAGAAAGAGGAGTCTTAGGGTTATGCCTGCCCCTTCTTCTTTCCTCTAGCGGGCTTTGTCTCATATCCTTCTTTATAAGCCTCTGGCTACTCTCGTTATCAAAATCCCCCCCTTACTATAGGTCCACCTTTAGGGAAAGAGAAGACCCTCTATCAATATAATACCATGGTACTCTCTTTCCCACGCACGCCATCCCCCTGCAAATGATATAACCACGATCGGCCTGTCTCTCTCTACAATGAGCCTAAACTCTTCTACAATGGAGTATATAGGGATATCTACCCAGCTCATCATCCTTAGAGAGAGGGGATTAACACACCAGCATCCCAATGGGGAAGGCCCAGGCGGCGTAGAAGTGATAGAGGTACTGGGCTCTATCACCGCGATACAATTCCAGTAAAAAAGTCTAAAAAAAATACCATGATACTAAAACACAATACTTTACATTCCGAAAATCTTATACTACTAAAGTATAACAACATCATAAACACCTCAACAGGATACTCAAATATCCATATTCAATATTATTCTTCGGTTAGTGATAGTAAAAAACTAAAAGAATTATTTTTGAATGAGTTCTTTCGATCTTTTTATGAATATCTCGAAAAGGAAGGAATAATTAATTTAAGTGATGTGGGAAACAATAGTAATATAACAAAATATCAAGATAATGTATTTAGTCATTTCCATGGCCCGTGTGTGGCGCAGTGACAGACGGGATTGGTACCAGCCATCATAGAGGATGACCCCGGCTTTCTTTACATATGAGCATTCGTGTGATCCCCTGATGCGCTATAAATAAGGTTTAATGAAGCCCCTCGGGGTGAGAAGAGGAAGGGGCTCTTGTCTTGAATACTATTTTTTTGAAGTTTCACTATATATATGTCAGTTGCCACCATCCAGGGTTAGTAACCCTAATGATTGGATAAACGGATGACACACGTTCATAGTGAACTAGTAATGTTCCGACTGAGTAGTTCATCACTTAGGATTGTAACTGTCCGATGGCAGAGAGTTTTAGAAGATTCTCGGGTACTAAGATCATTTCTATCAAAGGTGATCTTAATACTCACTGATGGTCTGAATAAGGAGATGTGTATTGCCGCCTACTTGTTCGCCAAACAGGTAATCTATTTGGGTCGAAAGAGTGGATATTTACATCTTGCGCTTTATCTTAAGCAGTGTAATACTTGTCTCATGACTGCCTATGGCGGCGTCAATCGACCTAAAGGTTCTTTATCTGTCTCTGTCTCTCTAACACGGTCAGGTTATCCTAGGATTCTTCCTTCTTTTCACAGAAAGATGATCCTTCGAAAAGATGACCGTGCTGATGTATTAGTGCGTTTTTATTGTTCTTTCTTCAGTTTAGCCTAAATTATAGTATTGGTTAAGCATGCAGATAAGAAGCTTTTTGAGCCAATCATCAGTATGGTTAAGGATATGGATAGGGTCCGTGGTCGTGTAAGTCAAGTGAAATGTGACTTAGTTAAGATCATGGACCGTTATCTACCCTGGCTGTCCACCATACCCCTTGAACTAGGGTTGGTGTGGCTGGTTATGACCTTCTGGGCCTGAGACTTCATGGGTAAGAGTTGGCTCCTTTGGTCAGACTATCCCATGCTTTGTCTGGAGGGACGTCACTCTAGGTTCTCGCTCCGAATACAGAAGAAATGAGCGATTGTCTCTCGGCTCGGGTATTCCGTAAGTTCACTTTATTCATAAAGGCATAATTCTTTCCCATCCGGCGGGAAAGTGGATGCAGAATTTCCGGTCTTAGTCTTCGATCCTTATGGTAAAAAAGATTCTAACTAGAAATTGCATAAGAGAAGACAGCTGGTAGCGCAGGTTGGATCCTAGCGTAGATTCCTGCTGTCCCTGTTGAATGATCGAGTAGCTTCGACTTCGCCTTTTATCGAAATTGGGTTCGTGTTCAGTCTATCGTTGTTCAAGATCGATAAGAATGTCTTTCTCCCATGCCTTTTCTGTTGGTCAACAACCATTGGTAAAGAAGAGGATCAGACCAAGTGGATCAAAAATAGCGTATAGAAAGGAAAATGGTCTTTTTAGTACAGTACGATCGATCAAGCCATTCGATAAAGTCTCTTCGCTAGGCTAGGTCTTTCTCAAATTCTATTAGAGCGGGTCTTTCCGATGAATGCTTTTCCTTTTGCCTTTTTTTGTGCATCCCATGTCTTTCTTGGTTGGTAAACCCAACCGGCGATTTACAATCCGTCTTCCTGAATTGGGAGAGCAAGCAAGAAAAAGAAAGTCTCTCCTTTTGGGAGCAGAGCAGTCAAATAATGAATCAATATGACACGCATCTTTTTATTTGATGAAAGCAGTCTGAATTCTTCCAGTGATACATCTTTGACTCCAAGTCAATCCACGACGACTATTAGCAATTATAGTCTGCAATCGTCCGGTACTCAGGGTTCTGCTGCTGGTATTTATGAGGATCATCCGGGTCTTAACCCGGACAGTGAGCGTGTAGTCGAGCTGCAACGGGAGATCAGAGAGAGGTTTGAACAAGTGGTTCAAAACGCGGGCGATCAACATCTTTTTCCAGATGGTGAGAGCGATTATACCGCGGCCGCTGAATTTTTACATGGGGAAACGGATAATACCGACTTTATGCAGTCTATTGTGGATGATTTAATTGTAAATGGCGCACAGGGAGATACCTATAGGGAAGCCATTCAAATGTGGGTAGATAGGGTGTCTGCCCACAGCCCCCTTGATCAATTTGCCATTCACCCATTGATTCCAATGCATCTGGGTGACTTTTATTTCTCATTCACAAATCCATCTTTGTTTATGCTGCTAAGTCTCAGTTTGTTCTTACTTCTTATTTATTTTGTTACTAAAAATGGAGGAGGAAAGTCAGTACCAAATGCTTGGCAATCCTTGGTAGAGCTTATTTATGATTTCGTGCCGAACCTGGTAAACGAACAAATTGGTGGTCTTTCTGGAAATGTTAAACAAAAGTTTTTCCCTTGCATCTCGGTCACTTTTACTTTTTCGTTATTTTGTAATCCCCAGGGTATGATACCTTATAGCTTCACAGTTACAAGTCATTTTCTCATTACTTTGGGTCTCTCATTTTCTATGTTTATTGGCATTACTATAGTGGGATTTCAAAGAAATGGGCTTCATTTTTTAAGCTTCTCATTACCCGCAGGAGTCCCACTGCCGTTAGCACCTTTTTTAGTACTCCTTGAGCTAATCCCTCATTGTTTTCGCGCATTAAGCTCAGGAATACGCTTATTTGCTAATATGATGGCCGGTCATAGTTCAGTAAAGATTTTAAGTGGGTCCGCTTGGACTATGCTATGTATGAATGATCTTTTCTATTTCATAGGAGATCTTGGTCCTTTATTTATAGTTCTTGCATTAACCGGTCTGGAATTAGGTGTAGCTATATCACAAGCTCATGTTTCTACGATCTCAATCTGTATTTACTTGAATGATGCTACAAATCTCCATCAAACTTGTTTGTTATTTATTTATAATTGAACAAAAGCGAGGAGCGAACTGCGCCCCAAACTTCTTTTGTCTCCGCCATCATGATATGGAATTTTGGGCTGTTGGGGGAAGGTGTCCAATTCCGGAGCAATCGACTACAGCAACGATTCGCTCTTATTGGTACAGTTTTCAGTCTCTATCGAGAGAGAGAGTCAAGGGTAAGATAAGGCAAGTGTAGGATTGTAAAAGCCGTTTCAAGACGGGTCTATCTCTGAAAATGGAGTGCACTGTCGCCGTTGAGCTTTGTGAGAAAGAAGAACCTCCGCCACATCCTGAGAACAATGGATCGACGAAGAAGGTGAAGATAAGAACTGAGGAAGAAGATCCCCCTCCCGTTGTTGAAATTTAGGAGGAAGAAGTGGATAATGGCTCTGAAATGATCAGCGAAGAAGGAAGGGATAAGAAGGAGACTCAAGAGGCGTCAGACAGATTAGCTATGTTATTCCTGGGACTTCAAAAGCCTCGCCTAGGGAGCCAAAAGTCAAAGATGACAAAAGGCAAAAAAGCTGCTCCACCCAGATCAAACCGCCAATCCAGCTCTCCCAAGGCCTCGTCCAGCCAACCCAGGACAGACGCGTCTATCACGAAGAAGGTTTGGCATCTATATGCCCCCTCCAATGCGTACAAGGCTAGGCAGTATCTCGACGGGTAAGGAGAAAGTACGGTACCTCTCCCTCACTCGATCAAGAGAAGCATTCGGCCGTTGTAGTTCAATCGGCTAGGCTTGCTTTAAAATCAAATTGAGGGACCCGCGAAGAAGAGTGATGCGCAAGCAAAAGAGGATCAGCCAGCTCAGATCCACGTGCTATCTAATTTATCCACGCGGAAAGAGAAGATGCCCCCAAAGCCTCCGGATAAAGGGCTTTCGTCTCCAGGGGTGAAACTACAAAGGGGCCTCAAAGTGAAGAATGTCCAATTTCAGTCCAAAGGCCCAAGTTTACCCCTGTCTGAAGATAGAATCAAAGCCATTAATGAATCTCTAGATGAACTTAGCGAGGAAAGGGTCATAACGGACAGAAAAAGAATGAAGAAAGCTCCAAGATGGAGCACTAATCCCCCTCTCTCTCATGAATATGTCTCTCTTGGTCTGGAACTGCCAAGGTGCAGCTTCATTCATTCCTGTCCTTCGTGATGGATTAGTTGATTGATATTGTCCTTCTTCTCGAGCCACGCATATCGGGTAAGCAAGCTGACAAGACAATTATCCGGATTGGCCTCCCCTCTGCTCTCATAGAATTGAGGCCAATGGCTTCTCCGGCGGCATTTGCCTTCTCTGGTCAGACAAGGTCGAGGTGGAAATCCTGATCAATCACCGTCCATTTCTCCACTCAACCATTGATTATCATAGTAGAGAGAATCGCTTCTTCTTCTCGGCCATCTATGGGAGCCCAAAGCCCACTGAAAGGAAATTCTTCTGGCAAGACCTTTCAGCCATCATGATGAACATGTCCCTTCCATGGCTCCTAGCTGGAGATTGGAATGCTACTATAACTTCTGAGGACAGGAAAGGTGGAGCCCGAGGTACTAGGCCTTCCTCTTCTTCTTTTCAAAACTTCGTGCAGATGAAGGGCTTAATCGATTTGGGCTATGTAGGCACAAATTCTACTTGGAGAAGGGGGACTAGACTGGCAAGGTTGGATAGGGCCTTGGCGAGCGATGAATGGGCCACACTTTTCCCTGATTCGGTCATCCATCATCTACCAAAGCTTCAATTAACCGGTGTAAGCCTATCCACTCTTACTTACTGTGAGGGTTTCCGGTGTGCTAGAATCAATGGCGGAGAATGCGCTGTGAGGAAAGCCCTTGTTGGCTATAGATATGGGTCACTCGCGTTATAAGAAGAAGGAAGGGGATAGTTATAGGACCTGGAACTGAGACTGGTAATTGGATTTTCTTTCCTAGGGGCAGGAGCGGTAGTTGAAGGAATGTTGCTTTGGCTTGATTGAACGTGGTCAGCATAGTTTTTAGTGGGGCGCGTTAACCAGAAGAATAAGCGAATAAGCGCGGCAAGAGCAATAAGATGAAAAGAAGCACGTCGGGTAAGCGTATCAAGAGATACCGTGGGAAGGTTGCCCTTGACGCCAGTCATTAAGGATCTGTTCCAACGTCGGCTAGGACCAAAGGCAAATGCCCTATGAGCGCTTAAGCCGAGATTATTCCGTATACAAGATTCTAAGTGGAAGATTATGAGCCACTGGCGAAGGCTTGATAACTAGGGTAAATAAACGAGTCCGGTTGTGGAAGGGAATGGGGCGCATTGAGCGTTCCTCTCCTTAAACTAGGGTCCCCTTTGCAAACTGACTCAGCCTTAGGTGTCATCCCTGAAAACTGGTATAGGGGGGCCCATATAGAGAGTAGACAGCGAAAACAGGAGCTTCCAACAGTAGATCCGCAATCTAGGAATATGCATAAACTGTAGCTCAAAAGAGCTTATCTCCCCACTGCCCTCCATTCCCCTGGCACACACACGTCTCCATAAGACGAGCGACGGGGTTCGGGAGCTTCCGTCCTTAAACCAGCCTATTTATTTTTCTTATTTTTGTACACGAGATCCATAGATAGGAACATAGTAAAGAAAGGCAGAGACCATAAACTAATAGTAGGATCTGTTGCTGGTTCTGATCCAACTGACTCTAAAGGGGGGTTAGTGAGGTTAATAGGTCCAGAGGGAGGAAAACCCGTAGTTTCCAATTAATCTAAACATCTAATCGTGGAATGTGAGAGGTCTGGGTAACCGGGAGAGGAGATTCGTGTTGAAGAGCTTAGTTAATAAATGTAAAGCGTCTATAGTGATTCTTTAGGAAAGCAAGCGTCATTCTTTTGACAGGAGGACTGCTAGAGATCTTTGGGGTGGCAGGGATAGAATTCGGCATGCCTTGCACGCGCAGAGGGCAGTGCTGGGGTATTGTGATGTTGTGTGGGATAAAAAGACCATTGATGTCAAGGAGGAAATGGCAGGGTCGTTCTCTGTCACCATTAGATGTAGCTTTGTCGGCGGGGATCACCAGTGGGTTGTCACAGAGTTGTACGCCCAAAGATTATGCTTTGAGAGATCATCTATGGGACGAGTTAGAGGATGTGGCCGGGTTGGAAGTTTGGCTTTTCATTCCGTTCCGTCAGGGGTTCTTTCGTTAACGATTCGTAACCATTGGTTTCTGGGAAAGAGGGATCACTAGCGGAGGTTGGCTCGCACTTAGATGTTCAATACCCGCCGTGCCCCAACCAAATTCTGGTGAATGAGCTGGTCGTTGCTTGGGTTTCCCCTTCCTCAGAGTCAAGCTTGGAGGAATAATCTGGATCGGATCTACCCATTTCGGATGCAGCTTCTACGGATGGAGGTTATTCCCCGCAAGATGCGCGTTTTGGGGTGGGAGAGCGGTCGAGCGTGCCAAAGCGCAAGTCGAGCAACGTATCTGAAATGTTAAAGTGCAAAAGAAAAGGTCGGCTTTTGGCTAATGATTCCAAAGATTCTATCATCGAACATCGAATTCTTGGCTGGTCCTTCCTTGCCTCATCTCCCTAATCTCCCCTATAAAATAAAATAAATAACAAGGCCCTTGCGCAGGTGGTTAGCAACCGAACACAAGATTCGAGGAGCTGTTGCTGCCTCCTTGAGTAGTTTCGCCGCTTGCATTGCAATTCTCGCATTTAGGGAAGAGGTACTTTTCAGCATAAGAGCACGGTAGTCACGCCTCCCATCTCATTCTCTGGTCACGTATTCGTCCTATCAGTTCTAGTTCTCGCCCATGGATGCTTCTGTTCGCGCTTAGCTTCTTTGACCGATAGAGTTAGGCACGGTTGTATTGTAGTTTCTCTCCTAAAGCTAGCTTTATCTTTTATACCCTGACTAGAGTTTTTCCTGACTATTCTGGCCTGTCACTTGGTCATTCGAAGCATCTATCCCAGGATTTGTAGGGACTTGGGCATTCTGTCTAGTCACTGGGTTACTCTGGGTATTCGAAGGTAGACTCAAGTTATTCGAAAGAGGAGAATTCCTATTCTGTATTTGTGTTGGGTATCCTAAAGTTTTCCTTGTTCAAACAAGGGGTTATCCCTCTGGTTAGGACTTCGATTCTCCCTAAGGCTTGGGAATTCATTAGCCCTAGAGGTACGTCAGTCCTCTGGGGGTGCCTTAGCACTAAGGGTCATTCGATTCCTTTCGAAGTCAGATCTCTGGCCACTTGTTTGGCCATCGGTGCCACTGTTGCTGACAAGGACGGGTTGACATCTAAGATAACTCTATCAGCCTCTCGATGTGTCCTTTCGTTAACATAGGTACCAACCTTGTTAACTGTACCAAGTATGGTTTCACAGTCACGCCTCCATGACTCCCTCGTTCAATTTATCGTTTATATCTATCGGTCATTTCTGGAATCTGTTTATCGAAGTATTCATTTACGGCTTGGTTCTTTCTATCTAACATGGCCATAAATTCTGCTCGAGTGACCAGACCTACTTCATCATCTGCTGGTACTTCCTGATTCGAAGACATACTCTGGGGATTTCCAGTGTTTTCGAGGGCCTGATCCCCCCAAGAAACTGAAAAAGTCGGAGTTGAGAAGGGCTAATCCCTACCTACCCCAGTCCATCCCTTCACCCGGATAATGACCATTTAAGCACCTCTGGAAGCAGACAGAAAGAGATGGCAGAGTCAGCGCCTGTGGATTCAGACCCCAAAGGGGGAATACATTAATGAAAAGAAAAGCGGAGGCCCGCCATTTGCTAGCATTGTGCTTTGGAATCGAATCCGCAGACAGGTGTTGTCTAATGACTTGGTTTCAAGAAGAATTCAATCATAAGCATGGAATCGGACAAGCATTGGATTCTCGACCAGCCTTTTCTTGCTAACAAGCCATTCTAAAGTTCGATAGCAGCTTTTGGACGAATTCCTATTCCTGCTTGAAGGAAAGTCACAAGTCAAGTGTCAGTACTATTCGATTTCGTTCAAAGCCCTCCTACAGCTCCTGCTATTGCTAGAGGGATCTTCCGAGAAAGCGAAAGGCAACTCCCCTGTGGATCCCACTATAGGAGTAATGCTATTCTTAGGTACACCTACTATTGAAGGGAAGCAAGAGTATGAGTCAAAAAGCCCACATACACCTTTCACCCTATATAGAGAATATAAGTCTTTAGTAGGGCTACAAGGGAGAGTGTGGTCAAGGGGCTAATTGACTCGCATGCTTACCGCGGAGCGGAAGTGAGTACTTAAGCGGACTTAGCCGCTGATTGAACTGATCTCGAAGCGGACCGGGTTGCTAGTACGGCGGGAAGGGTAGGATTGGAGTTTGTTGGGGCAAGGAGTCGTTTCTTTTCCGCCAGGGGAGGAACGAATCCACGAATCAAACAGGTGAACCATGTTGTTCGAAGCGATCCAAGTGAGACTGGGACTACGTACTACGCGAATCAAGTGTTCTTCTAGTCGGTCAAGTCCAATGCTGAGATGACTGGACTCCCCAAAGAATGACATAGGGCCTCAAAAGCCACATCAAGCAACCCTGGCCAAGCACTCGGAAAGCCCAATCGAAAAAAGTCCAAATTATGCCTATATATGAAGCTATGCAAATAGTTCATACTCATCTGTTGACGGGGGTTGCCAACCTTTGCTTTTGTTGTGCCGGGCTATGCAATAGTTATCTTTTCCGCGGATGACGAGGCTTTGAGTTCCTATCACGGCAGCTAGCTGAGACAGAGACCATTGACCTAGGAGATGACCTCTTTGCCTAACGAATTGAACACCCCCGGAGTCAGCTATGGCTGGGTCAGCCTTACTCAAGTTGTAGAACGTCTTATCAGAGCCTTACTTGAGATCCAAGTCCTATTATTTCCTTTTATTGTTTATCATTTAGATAGATAGAAAGGCTCTGTAAGAGAAGTCGGTCTCACATCCGGGTGAAACAAAGGTCAAGCGCCCCTCTCACAGGCTCCGCCGTTGGATCAAACATTGGTTCAAGGTAAATAACTGGAACTATACCTTGGTCCCGCCTTTCGAACTTCCTCTGTTACGGCTCCTTATGGGTCTTGATCTGGAGATATTCCGGGTGCAAATGTAGAAGAGAGAAGACTGTTCCAAGCACAAATCCAGATGCAGAGGCGAGAGCCGCGGATAAAGCAGCGGATCCCATTGGTGTTGACCCAGCAACGAAGCCCAGAAGCGAAGCCAGGAGCACAGCCCATTGATTCAGTGGTTTACCTTGACTCAGTTGATGCAGTGAAAGCACCTGTTGCTTGCTTTAGCTTCGATTGACTCAGCCAAAGTGAAAAAAGTCCTCCCCATATGTTTCCCCCTTTTCTTTTCGGCGGATCAGTTACGAGACCCTATTTGTTTCAGGCCTGATGAATAAGACGAGTGATTCCCTTGCCCTTGACAAAAGCACGAGTCGTAACGAGTCTTTCAACTCACTCTAGAAAGCATCTCTCTTTTATACGCTATTATGAGTTGAGTGAAGCGCTTTTGTTGGGTCTGGAGAGAGTGAGTGTGATTTTCACACGGAATCATTCGGGTGGCAAAAAGGAAAGAGTTCAATTAGGAATTGAATCATACAAGATTGGATCGTACAAGGAAAGGCAAGGTTGGCTTGTCTCGAGGGTAATAAGCAACTCAAAGATGCCCGCGCAATACAATATACAATACAATATAGGATAGGAGCATTTTTAGCGTGTTGATACGCTTTTCATTTTCACGCCGATAGTCTTATGGTCCAATGATCTGTTAGAGGGTGATCAACCCTCTACCAAGGAATTACCATTAGACGACGCGTCCACCTGCCCCGTAAGGACACGAATGTCCTGACGAGACAGTTCGACCACCCAATCAAATACACGAAACATGACACCAGGTGGATAAATAAACTTTAGGAGAGTACCACGTCCGTATATAGATCGGAGGGTCTATGAAGGCGTCTATGTTAACATCTGGAGCAAGAGCAACAGCGCAGTACCAGTGCAGGTATTTCAGATGCTGTTTTAACCAACCCTGATACAGAGACCACTCAAGGAAGTCTCGCATACCGGGATAAGGGAAAACAACATCGGGAGGTGTAATCGGATCTTTCGGAACAAAATGTTCACGAAGCCTTTCCACAACCCTACCAATCACCTGAGGCGATGGCACGAAACCCGCAGCAACCGCTAACCACAGAGGACACGGCAACATACCGTAGTACCTCATAATCAAGAGACGCCTACAACGTTTTCCGTGAGTAGACGCGGGCGCGAAGATGCTTTAAACCCGAAACCAGCTAATCTCAGCTGTGTCGAAAGACGCAACGAGACTTGGTGAGATAACATCAAGTTATACCACCCTAGCGGGTTTCGAATTGTAGCTAACTTTCGAATAGACACGGGAGACACATCAATTGTCAACCGGTCTAGCCGAAAGCGCTTCGCAAATTCGCACGCGCCTTGTCTCGAAGTCAAAGACTTAGAGACTGATATAGACACACCCAGTCTTTCTAATAGGCTGGCGTATGTCATGGCCACGCGATCGTCCAAGATGACAATATCGTCACCGAGGATGGCATACTTCGTAAACTTGTCACCGGAGTGGCATTGTTCTGCCGCATACCACACCAAATGAGGTGTAATATGGCGAACAAGGGCTAGGAGGAAAGTACCCTAGCAGCTAACCAGTGACGAGGCAAACGACTCTTCGTTTGTTAACGAATGCCACGTCAAAGATATTCGTACCCAATGCGGAATTAACCACAGAGGATATGGATATCCGGTCAAAGAGAACAATCATGCGCTCGACTGACATCAGAAGCAAGCACCTATCTATGGCTGACCTCAGGTCAGGCGAGAACACGGACTCTTTGACACCTCGTAAGCGATCCAGTGGCGCAGTCTGATCTGACGTACTATCCATAAGGATCTACGTAAGATCGAGATAGACCACTGATGCATAGGATACAAAGACGCTTGTTCACGTAGTTACCTACGATAAAACAAACGTCCTTTCCTGTCTCGAGTACAAGCGGCACAAAGCAGGCCCGTGCTATCGTACGAGGCCCACGAACAACCTTGAGAGTTGCCTTCGCCTCTCACATGAACAAAGTTCATAAGAAGGGCGGAAGCTGCCATCTCTGAAAAGAAAAAAATAAAGAGAGAATGACGGCCGCACCAACTTAATGGGCGATCGTCATCCCCTGAGCTCCTTTTCTAAGGCCGCGTGAACCACGCACTTGACGGAACCGACTTCAATGTCGGTACGAAAGATACACCTGGATACAAAGGTGCACTCCGTAGATCAGGGACATATCGTAGCACAATCGACTTGAGACACGGACCGTATCTTAGATACGACGGTTTCGATAGAGTCGATGGATTCTGGCAAGCGAGCCCGAATCTTCCGCCAATAAGTGACAGAATGATACGAGTTATCCCTGTTCTTACTATGGGTAATCCGCCTTCCTAGCTTACTAAAATCTCTTATGATTTGCATCCACACTTGTAAGATTCACTTATTTGATTAGTCAAGTCGTTAGGGAAAAGACATTGGTTGGGCTAAGCCCTGCTGCACCCTTCACCACTGCAGTATCCATAGGGATACCACTTGCTTCATTTCTTGGGGTGAAATTACCTACCTTCCTTCTATTAAGTTGAATACTCACACTTGAAATAATAACAGAATACCGGAGAATCGCAGCGATTCTTTCCTGGTGGTACCAAAAAAAATCTGTGCAATGGCCCTCTTCTATAAATGTGAATTTGTTTTCCATTCCTGTCTAGATAGACCGGAATACGCTGCATAGAACTCGTGCTCTATCCAAGCTACCAAGATCAGTGCAATAGCTGCTGCTCCAGTCAGTGATCAGTGCGAAAAGTTAGTTCACTTAGGACAGAGTGGTACAAAAATTCATAGCGACATCCTTTCTTTCTTTGAGTCTTCCGTATATGTGGGCTACACCCTTAGTCTGCCTTACGGCGAGAATTTCCACCTTGTTGAAGAAAGATCCTTGAATAACTTCGGAGTCGAGTAAGAAAGAAAGAAATTGAATCACGATGACTGCCTTGTTCAGTAAAGCTAACTATGTATAGGAAACTATTGAGTTTGATTGCTGCATCCCTTTTCTTGCTGTTAGCGCATCCGTTTTCTTGCTGGGGCCCGAACGGGATTAAGAAAATCTAATGTTCAGTTCAATCCGTCTGTGAAGTCCTTCATTCTATATTCTATATGCTATTTCTTTCATTCTTTAGTTACAGTCTGGCCTAGCAAGAAAGCGGTGCTTGCCCTACTCTAACAGGCTAACGCTAGCTCAGTAGCGAAATCCCTTGCTTCTTTAGAGGGGGGAGCCTTCCCCCGTAGCCAGTAGAGCTAAGCAGTAGAATAAATACTATCCTCAAGAGAGCAAACCATAATCCTCTTCTTAATCCGGAGAGTGAAGAGTCGACAGAACAGAAAGGGACTTTGATTTTGATTCCGGAATCCTTAAAGCCAGATGAAAGCCTATTTTAAGCCCCTAGAACAAAAGCCAATAAACAAGAGGAAAACTAAGCAGAGAGACGGAAGCTTCAAGCCTCAAGCCTATCGGTAAGCCGCCTAAACACAGGATGAGATAGAACATTCTTACCAGACCATCCGAAGTGAAATCAGCGTCTCATCGGTACTAATGAGATTCTTTCACAGAACACAGGCCTTTATTAGAATTAGAGTAGGGCTCTAAAGTTCATTCCTCTCCCTACGGTCTTAGCTCCTTAGCTATAGGCTTTCTAGCTAGTGCTTGTTCCCTTGCTTTCATCTGAATTCAGTACTGAATTCCTAAGCTTATCAGTGAAGTTCAATCTTTACCAAACCTTCTTCTTAACGAATTCAAAGAAGCAAGAAAAACTCCTGCAATCAATCCCGGCTTTCGCTAGCTAAATCCGGATCCGTTGCTTATCAGTAGAGGGAGCAATCAAACCTAACTAAATCCGGTGCTTCTTTCCGGATAGATTTTCTTTAGTCAAATCCGCCTCCTTGCTCTACTGACTTCTACCGAGACAGATAATGAGACCTTTGGGACTGACTCCGTAGGTTCATTAAGAGTCTGGTTCTGTACTAGAACCGGGGTCTATTTTGCCAACTAAGGCTCTTTCTTTTCCTCATTAGGTTGATTGCCCATTGGCAGGTGATTAAATGAGATTCTATTTAGTCCAATCTGCGCTCCTGCTTGCCTGCTTCTTCCTCCTTCTCTCTCCTTTAGGGAGGGATAGATGGATTGAACCTCTCCGGTGGGGAACTGAACTCTGGTTTTCGGGGCTAGTCCTCCTCCTCCGTAACCAGTCCCGTCGTTCGTTGGTCGGTACTTATTGCTTCGCTCGAGTGACGCCTTATAGGGGCCAACAAGAAAACTCCCCATAGCTAACGCGCAGCCCAGCCCTCTATTTATCCCAGCTGGAGAGTTTTGACTTGCCCTACTGGAGATTCCAACCCAACTATGTAATATTCCAAAACTTAACACGTGATATATCTCTGGTTTCGGAGTAGTCAAATACAGTCTCTGATCGAGAGAAGCCAGATCGCTATCGCTATTCCGGACTTGAGAGTCCTCTTTTTCTTTAGAATTTATTATAAGATACCTCGCCTTTGATTCGCCGGGCTTAGAAGGAGTTTTCAGGTCAGAGTCAGAATTTGTATTATTACTTAGTGGCGGAGAGGAAGCCAAACAAACCGGCCGGCCCGGCCTTTTAATCAATCTAATTGCAACTAAGCTAATATGCGCCAAAGCCAGGTGTCAGAGAGAGGTAAGCTCTAGTCAGTCTAGTCTGCCTATCCGCATCAGAAGCAGAAGCAGTTGGATCTGTTGCGGAAGAAGCTAGAGAAGGTCTAACTATAGCGGGAGCAAGCACTGGCCCTAGATGTGATAGGGGCAGGACTATTTCCGAACACTTTCTAACCGAACAACCTCTCCGAATCGAACCCTTTTGAGCCAGCCAACTTTTGCTTTTGAGCCTCCTTACGGCAATTCGAACCAACTCTCAAGCCAAGCTAACTCACCGGCAATTCGAACCAACTCTCGAGCCTACTTTCGAAGTTCGAGACCACGCCAAGATGCGAGCGAGCGCGGCCGCCTTAATTGCTTAACAGAATTCGAGGGACCAGACTCCCTTGTTGGAAGAAAAGAAAGAGTGACCTTCCTTCTGGTGGATGTTTCCCCTCTGGTGGGTTTTTCCTTCGGTTCGGTTAGCGCAAAATGCCTATTTTGTTTTGGTATAACCAAAAAATAGAATTGCCAATGATGGACCCTAATTCAGTAAATCGAGAGGAAGGTTTTTCCGCTTCTGTTGATTCAGCAAAAAGAAAGTTATTCCCCGCCTAAGGCTAGAGACAAATCGAACCCTTTCGAGCTAATTTGAACCAACTCTCTCGCCTCCGCATCTGGACCGGCGCCACTAGCGAATCTAGTCTAGTTACGCTATTTTCTGTTTCAGTTCAGGAAAGCAAGCTAATCATCTGTTTCAGTTGCTGCAAAAGCAGAATCAATCATGTAAGCCTGGCCCAAGCCAACTACCTTTTCTGTCTAATCCCCTATTCCGTTTACGGCATGGACTACCAGGGTATCTATCTAATCCCGTTCGCTCCCCAGCCCCGGAAAAAGCACCGGATTGAACTTTAGCTTTGCTCTTCGGAAGCCTGAACTCCACTACCGGTAAGGAAGACAGACAGCACGATACGATCAGGGGTTTTAGTTAGAGGGATCTCTCGCTTAGCTGTACCAATTTAATGCCTTAGCCCTGAAGACTGTTCCAAGCACAAATCCGCGGATGCGGATAAAGCAGCGGATCCCATTGGTGTTGATTGACCCAGCAACGACGAATATCTTAGCCCTAACGAGCTTATCTAGTCTAGCCAATTCCGATTTCTGAGCCTATCTTAGCTGGTGATCCAATCCGGGCTCCTTCTTTTCCTTAACCGGTGGCGAATCTAGCTCATTTCTTTTTCTTTTTAGTGTATCTCCGATTGACCCGCCCGGAATTCAATCAAGTTCGAAAAGATGTGACTTGACTTTAGAAAGATTATTAAAAGAGTGACCCTGAGCATAGGCCGACGCATGCTCATTCTATTTTCCCATAGTGGCATTCTCCTTCCTGATTCCAGAGCGGAGAGAGGAAATCTGTCTCATTCGGGGAGATAGTCAAGCATTTTTCTACCGGGCTCAGAGAAGAAAGATGCAAAGGCAGGGATTGAGTGAATATAATATATATGGGATTATCTCAAATTGATCCAAGGAATTGGAACTTATGCATTTCTCTTTCTTAGAGGCGATTCTTCCTGTAGCTTGCTACAAGTAAACTTACCTAAGCCCAAGCATTAAGCTAACGCTATTGAGTTTGATTTCTTGTTCACATACGATAATCAGATAAATCAGAGTTCCGATTCCTTTATTTAACTATTTCTCTTTCTGTAAGCTTTGCTTACTATGTAGCTCGACCGTAGGGAGAGCGACAGCAAGAGCAACGAGCAATAAAGAAGCGAAGAGGGTGCCCGGCTATTAAGATTGATCTTGAGAAGGCTTATGACAGGGTTGAGGCCATCAGGACCAGGAGCCTTCAAGGGACCCATGTCAAAGAGAGCTTGCTTGATCTCGTCTTCACTCACATTGCTATTCAGGAGGTTTAACATGTGCTCGTCAATGCGGAGATCCTCGAGAAAGCAGGACCTGTATCCACCCTGAAACCTTGAATTAAGACCCTCCAATCTCTTGAACAGGACAGTTTTCCGGTGGTTGATGTTTCCAAAGACTCTAACGTTCCACTTCTTAACTTCATGAACGAAGTTAGCCACATTCTCGTCCCAGTCTCTATCATGCCTCCACACTTCTTTGACAAAATCTCCAAAAACCTCATGATAGACCCAAGGGGCCAAGAAAGGAAAAGGCCTCTCCTTGCCAGAAAGAGGCTCGTTCTCAAACATCCGGAGGAGGTGATGATCAGATTTCAATTTGGGTAAGTGAGTCACCGCTGCGTTAGGGAACAACTCACACCAAGCTTCACTAGCTAATGCTCGGTCGATCCTGCTCTCACTTTCTCCTCTAGACCACGTAAAAGGTGGCCCTTGGAACCCCAAGTCCCTTAGGTCAGAATCTTCGAACCAAGCAACGAAATTATTATCAACATGCAACCTTGCTAATGGAGAAGATCTTCGTTCAAAAGAATATAAAAACAGCATGGAAATCCCCAGAAAGACACCAAGGTAAATGTTCACTATCCCCGATGCGCTTAAGGTTCCTCAAAAGTTCTAATCTTCTCTGAACTAAAACCATAAAAAACTGTAAGCATCCACTCAGGCCCCCCCTTTTCCCGGAACTGAAATACAGCAAGAGCATCCAGCCAAGAGGGTCCTATTTGAAAGCCCGGATTCTCCGTCTGCTTTCACTGAGAATTCAATATCTCATACACCAGCACCAGGGCTATACTTTGAATCACTAACTTACTGGTTTGCTTAATAGAACCTTCCTGACAGGCTTACTACTACAGCTACAGAGCTAGAACCAGTGGACTGAAATGATTCTGATTTTTCTTTCCTTACGAGATATCCCGGGGGATTAAGAACCTCTATCAAAAGGGATACGATCTCACCTGGGCCAGCTTTCTATCACGCTGACTTTATATATCCACTTTCTTACTTGGGACTTCCTGATCCACGCTAAAACTCCTACTTCTATTCCTATATCACAATCTCTCTGTCTTCCTAACCGCTTTCCAACATCATCTTTCTCGCTCAAAGATAAACGACTAACTAAGCACTAGGTACGGTCAGCCTTAGACAAGACAAGCCAATCATTCACACCTGACTTTCTCTATATAAACTTTTTCTATAGCTAGTCCTATTGAGTAAGGGAAGGGGTCGGTAGGCTCTCTATCTCAATCCGAGGAACTGAACTAGAGCTCAGGAAGAAGCCAGCCCTAAATCCGCTTATGAGAACTTAACTTCACGATTGGACGGCTAAGCTAAGCACCAACTTCCGCAAGGACTGCCCTGAAGGATAGGACTTTTTTCTCTTACCAAGAGAGGAGAGACCCACGGGGCGGTAAGAGATTCAGACTGACTGTGAACCTTACGATTTTGCTATCTGAGCAGTTGGACTTAAAAGAAAAGTGCCCGGCCGGAAGAGAAAGAAAGAATTCCCTCTCTATCTAATACTATACGCTGTAATGGTAAGATAGAAATACTAGTAGTGCAGGTGCTGGAGCTGGAGAATAAAATCAATCAAACTATACCCTCTTGTGACCAATAGGAAGAGGGAAGCCCCTATAAAGCTTAGCGCTAAGGGATGCTATTCCGTTCTAAGTCTTCCATCCTGCCGGAAAAATAGTGAAGCTGGTCATTACTCGACTGTTAAGGAGAGGTACAAGTAAACTTTCGCTGTCGCTCAAGATCCCCGAACTTCTCCCTATGGTCGAGCTACAAATCAACGAGAAGGCCGATTTCACTAAATCAAATCCCATTTGAAAACCATCCCATGGGTATGGTCACATTCAGACCAGAAATAGCCTTAGTTGGCAAAATAGGGCTATCGGGAGAGAGCGACCCAATCGCTGGGCGAATAACGAGTGGGACCGGTGGGATCAAGCTGTGACCCATATTGATAGATCTCTATCTTTTAGAATCCCTTGTGAGTGAGGGTGCTCCTATTATAGAGATCGTTCATAGGATAGCCTATGGCTAGTTAAAGGGACTTTCTTATTCATACTATCGGTCAGTGCGAGTGTGAGTACAAAGCAAAGGTGCCAAGCTTCAGGTTGAAGTCTTGAATCCGCTCTTACTGGTCTCATATCCGCTGCTCGAGTGAAAGTAGGAATGCCTGTCTCCTGTCTCTGGCCATGGAAGGATCTTTCTCTCTAACTAGAAATCTCGTAGGAGAAGAAAGAAAGTAGCGTAGAAAAGAGAGCATTCCCTCTTTGTACTATTCCTTATCCCCTCGATTCAGGAGCTAGCTTTCAATCTCCCAATCCTAATGCTACTACTCCTGAGACAATCTTGCTTGGCTTACTTGCTTGATTGAAAGAGTTTTCCCGGCTACTATGAATAAAAGGATTCTTTCTATTGAACCTAGCCTTACTAAATATCGTATGATAAATAAATGGATCTCTGAACTAGAAAGCATAAACCAAAGGCAAGAGTGAAATCAAAAAAGTTTATCAAACCCCGTAGCCGTAGGGGTGAGATAGAGCAGTCAACGGTTACCAGTTGCGTTAGCCGTGTAGTTAGCTAAGGGTACTCGAGGAAGAGGCTTAGTCAGAGATTCAAAGAGTATGATGGGCGATACCCTTTCTTTGCTTTCTAAATCGCATAACATGAGAACCTGTCTTTCTCTTGCTAGTCAAGAATGCATTCCTGTTTCCTTAGAGATCCCTCTTAGAGATAGAGAGAGCGGTAACCTAGCCTGCCATAATAGAGAGTCCCATCCCCAGTCTCCAGTTAAGAGAGGAGTACCAAAGCCAGTAGCTAGCCTCGAGGGCAACCCTAGCCATATCATATGATCCCCTTTCCTAACTTTTTCGTCGACTTAAGCCTTACTTCCCAATGACCAAATAGATATCTTGTCCTGCAGAGATTGGCTCTATTATATAAGTGAGTAGATCAAAGCCCTTTTTCATGCACGAGCATCCATCGCAGACTGGCCCCTTAAACAAAGAAGGAAGAAAGTCTTGTACGCATTTGAGAATTGTCTTTTTCCTTTTGCTAACTCATTTGTAAGTGCTAGTTTCAGGTTCCACCTAACCCATAATCAAATAGAATTCAATCGGGCTCTATCAAATAGAAAAAAAGTGGGGATCAAGCCCCTTGAAGCTCTATTGGTTACCCACTTTTCGGTTTTTTCTAATCCCAATGGTGTAAAGAGAGGGCTCTTCCTCCCGATGAAAATAGGTCTTCCCGAAGGCGGAAGGGCTTAAGCTTCACGATCAGGCCACTCAATCCAATCTCATTTGCCAACATTCCCTTGGCTGTAGCTCTCCCTATCAGCTACTAATACCCTCTACGCGAACCGACAGAAGATTCTGCTGATGCCCTTACCGACCTGCCGAAAAAGCAGAAGGAAGATACAACTCTAACTGGTTACGGAAGGGAACTTAGACCAATAAGACAATAAGCCACTGGTGATAGACCTATCAACCCATAACCCCACTCTACTTACCAAACACACCCGGAACCCCATACCCGGAATCAACGAAGACAGAAAAAGCTAATTCATTTCGTAGGGGTAAACTAAAGAGTATAAAGGAAAAATAAGGAAGATTTAAATGGAACTTTCTTACACAAGTTTCCATAATTTTATGCGCAGTCTTTATGGACTACTTTTAGTACGTAAAAAACGAAAGGCCTACCTTTCGTTAGAAAGACTAGCTAAGAGAATAAGCAAAGGTACCTTAAGCGATAGCGAAATGGCGATAGGCCAGCATCCCTCGCTCTACGACTACAACTGAAGGAATGAAGGCTTAGACTTGCTGAGCTGAACCCGATTCTCAACTTTTTTTATGGGGCTTGCCTACATAGAGGCTTCAGCTAAACTGAGACCAGATAAAGCTCCATCTCGTTCTATAAGTTGTCAGTAGTAGGGTGTGATAATGTCTGACCGGCATGCTGAGCCCTTCATAGCATAGGACCCACAATCCGATTATCCGAATCCGGCCAAGCGACTCTCATTTCTAACTTAGAGCGAGACTACAAAAATGGATATAAAATAGGGATGGCTAGACCCCATTCATCCTCTCGTGGATCACCCTTACTGGTCGCCGTAGAAAGGAAGGGATTGGATAAAAGAGGAACCCTCAGGCCCTCGAGAAAAAATGAAGAGTGCATGAGTGCAATGATGGGTCCTAGAGCGAGGTCTATTCACCCACTCTCAGTTAGACCCCTTACATTACACTCCTTCACCCCCCCTTAGTCTCTCGCTCACATTTTGAAGGATGTCAAATCAAGAAGTCATCTCACGGCCCTTGGGGTAGCCCCGGTCAGGACGTATTATCTACATCAATAACCTGTACCAACTGAATCTATGTTCACCGATAAAGTGAAAGTAGACCAACAATTTCCTTCTTTCTAGCTTTGAACCTTTGAGCTAACTGAACTAGATCAGCACTCGATTAGCTGGCAAAGCGCTCTTCCTTTTGGTGAATATCCGGAAACAACCGTTGTAAAAGTTACAGCTACAGATGAATGCCCAGAATCCGCTGTGAGGGAATTCTTTCTTGTTCACGAATAGTGAGCCCTGTTGGAGGAATAAGACTTCATAGAAGCTCCTATTGAATCACCTGTGGGACTTGAAAGATATGCCTTTCCTCTTGCTTTAAATAAGATAAAGAAAAATAAATGCCAACAAGCATACGAAAACTAAAATAAGAATGAGGGATATCGTGATGCAAGTCAATAATTCCTTTCATACTGATTTAAGATTCCTGGGCTTTCCCAGAACAAAAGAACAAGGATTTATACGACCGGCTCTAGAGTACCGCAAGGGAAAGATTTTCTAAGAAGCACAAGAGCTGGTACCTAAGCCAGTGCCAGCTTCTAGTTCCAGTCTAGCGGATCAAAGAATCTTTCCTTCTTTTCCGTATAGGGCGAAGGGAAGGCGGTATAGAAAGTGAAACATTCTTTCTTTTCGTTCGGCAAGCAGGAACAGTTCCAGTCAAGTGGCCGTGGTGAAAGTCTTTCCTTTCCGTTCTTGGTACGGAACAATAGTCTCATTGGCTTTGAACTTCACAGAACTTTAAAGCAAGCTCTTTGTTTTTAGCCCTTTTGTTTGAGGCTTATTAGTTATGAGATAGACTCTATCTTTTGATTCTTTAGAGTCTGGGGCGTAGCGGTTTGAAATTTGGAAAATATGGAGAGTCACAGAACGAACATGGTGCGGAGATTGGAGGTGTTGAAAAAAGGAGAATATTGAGATGTTGGAAGATTTTTTAATGAACTTTCCATGATGCAACCGAGTTGCCATATTGATACAGCACAGCTACTTGAACGGTGAAGAAGCAGCTACCAAGTAGAGAAGAAAGAGAAAGAGTGAATGCAGTCCGGGTTCTAGTCTTAAGCAAGACAGAAGTAGGGCTTTAAAGCGGGTAGTGAGTCCTAAGTCAGAGGGGAGCAGGTCGCAAGGGTTGTATCCTATGGTGATCCGTTGGGCCTTTCGAACATTAGCTGCCCTTTCCAAGGTTTAATTTCAATCTCAGTTTGCTGCTGCCAATCCTTAGCAAACTTGTAAGCAGAGGGGCTCCTTCCCGTGTAGCCGGCCACAACCGTGTGGGGAGCCAAAGGTTGCTGGCCTATCGCTAACTCGAACAGACAGATGCAGAGCTTTTTTGCAAGTTTTAGCAGAATTGTGCTACGTCCAGCAGCTGCACCCGGTTGGCACTCACAAAGTGCCCCACGGAGCGGTACTCCTCCAATAACGCATTGATCCTTTCGGCCATCTGCCCTAACTGAAATGGGGATGAAGACTCGTGGAGAAGTTCAGCTTTGATTTGACCCCAAGAGTTTGAATACTTCTGTCCAGAATCTTCCTGTGAACCTGAAACATTAAGTCGTTCAGTCGTGTTGCGTCACGAGTCTACAAGCCTCATGTTGAGGAAGAAAGATGAGTTTCAATTTGGCATGGAAGCGAAGGAAGCATTTCATGTTTTCAAGGATGAGCCCTATTTGCCTTTCGCCCAAAGATTTTTTACTATTCAACTTCATCAAACAAACTGGAGTTAGGCCAACTTTCTTTTCTGGGTATGGCCACATCCGTTGGTGCCATATTTTTCCTTACGCTGGGTGGGTTCCATGGGTGTTGCTTGGATTCGGACTGATTGTCATGTCCTTTCCTTGCGTTGACGAAGATTTTGACCTTGTTGGCCCAAAACGGTAGCATGGTCTTCTATTTATCGAGTAATTCTCCACCCGCGCTCCGCGGGACTTCTATATTCTTTTGCTCCCGTCAGTGTGTCTAGAGTGCTAAAAGAAATAGATATAGTTCAAAAGAAGGTGGTGAGACTTGTTAAGTCATCAAATGAACTTCTTAAAAAAGAATCTTTTCTCATTGGGAGCTGGCTGTAATAGGACAGCGAGCATTTTGACCCCCAACGAGAAAGGAATGGGCATTTTCGGGCGGGGGGCGGTTTGGTTTCAAGGCCCTCGCAGCAGGAAGAGGCAGTTGTCATTTGAAAGGAAAGGCCCTTTGTATAGAGTTCGAACCCGCGACTTCTGGCGTGACAGACCAGCACTCTAACCGACTGAGCAATTTCCCCCTTTCGTCGCTACTTTGATTCAAAAGTAACCTACCGGTTACCAAGGCCTATTAGTTTACAAAGTCAACATCGGAGAGTATTCTTAACAGCTGTACTAATGCCGTTCGCCTTTGGTACTTCAGTAGGGCTTGCATACGAAGGGCTTGCGGGGTGAACGGCATTCTGTTGTACTACTAACACTAGCTGTACTAGAGTAGTTTAGTAGCGCCTTTTGAATCAAATAGGCGAACCCTTTCCGAAAGGCGAACAGCCTGCATTGCAAGCAAATAGATAGCCCCCGCCCCTTTGAGTCGTTGCGAGCCGGAAAGCGTACCGGCAGTTTGAGTCACGAAAGGAACAAGCAACGGATTGATTAAGCGCTAACGCGTCAAAGCCGTTGCGCTCAGTCCGTTGCTTGTTCGTTAGCGAAACGGCTTTATAGCATGCTACTAATAACCTAACATATCATATAAAAATAAAAAAACAAAAGATGAAGTTTGTTTCACTGGTCACATACACCATTTTAGACTCACTCTTGTAAAAAAAAAGAGTTTTTTATATTATATTATATATATTATAAAGAAAAAAGAAAGTCTTCCTACTCGTCCTATAGTTTACTGTCTAAACTCTTAGGTAAACTCATCTATTCCATCTTAGTGCTATCAGTTGGGCCGCCCCAACGAACAGTTACTTTAGCTCTTCCAATCTACGAACGAGAGTTGTCTGCTGTACAAGGAAAAAAGAAAGGGTAAGGGAAAGGATCCGCCGGCTCTGGCAGCATAGTACCTGCGTCTGCTGGAAATAAGCCTTTTTGGTTTTTGGCATACCATCTAGAATCCTGCTTCTGCTCTTGACCTGGTCCAATGCACCACCCACAACTTTCTGTGATTATATACGCTATTTTTATTTTTTGCTTTTTTAGTTGTTGTAATTTCGATTGTTGACTTTTTCATAGGATTCCGAAGGTTAGTTTGTTAGTGGGAGTTTAGGGGGGATCATTGGATTCCTTGAAAGCTGAGTTGGAGGAAGACTCTGGGGCTCCCCAACCTCTTCCCCAGCAAGAAAGGGAAAACAGCCTTTTCGCTTTTAGATTAGAACCTGACTCGACTCGTTTAGGATTTAGTATTGGCCGGGGCTGACACTAATGAGCATAGGAAAAGGAATCCAGGGAAATTGTTCGAACCACGGAACCTAATTTTTTTGTGCCGCGAGAAGCAACGGAAAAAGGGAACAGGAAAGTCCCAGCCAGTGCCAGTGAGAGTGACAGTCTGAGTTTACAGCGTTCTAGTTCTAGTACCTGCTAAAGTTCACAACTAGTTCTGGAGCTAGGGAAAGAGAAAGCTCTGCCTCAAGCCTCCAGCAGTCAAAGAATGAAGTGAAGACAATGTCAAATGTAAGTGGTAATCATCCCTTTAATATGGGGATGCTTTGGTAGCAATCCAAGCAAGTCAAGCTTATTCGTCCTTTAGGAGCAAGCAAGAACAGCTACTCTCTCAACAGGTAACCTCTTTTCAACAGGGGGAAGTCGCTCCTACTTCTAGTCATACCTCTAGTTTGACCTCTTACCGATTCTAGTCCCCACCAGCCTTCCCTAAACCTTAAGGGGCTAAACTGACGAACCTACCTCTTTTCTTTCTACGAGCGCTGGAACTTGAGTACCGAAACTGAACAACTGGTTTTTCAAAGAGTGCCGGCTCTCTTTGGTGACGCCTACCCGCAACCTGCTATATTCTTTAATGCTCTTCCTCCCGCCCCAGTACCGTTACTGGCTCTCTTCGGTCCCTCCTCTGGTTCGGGTGCAGGTTCAACTCCATTGAAACCTTAACTTAGAGCTGTTCCTTCCTTCACTTACAGGTTTACCTATAAGTCAAAGTCATGATCCCGTCCCTTCAACTATCAGTCCATTGACTAAGAAGGGGGCCTGGAAAAAAACTTCACGGAAAGGAAAAGTAACCCTTCCCTTACTTAAGCCGAAAGCGGCTAGAGCAAGATCGACTGAGTACCAGTACAGCCTTGCCAAAAGCTACCAAAGAAACTGGAACCCTTGAAAGAGAGACGTAGGCCCGAAAGCAAGAGAGAGAGGGTTTCCTTTACTCCCGGAACTGTACGCATCGCTTTTCGAAACAAGAAGTGCTTTGTTTTCTCTAAGTCGCTCTGCGAAAACGGTTTTCTGTCTACGAGCGCCTGTCTGCCTTCACGAACGTATAGTAACTCACTAGCCCTAAACCGTAACTGAAACACTCTCTTTTCCAACCAAAGCCGCCATCCAGATTCAGAAGCGGAAGCAGAAAGAGTTTACTGAAGAGGCTTTCATCTACGGTCTCCCTAAGAAAGAGGGGATAAAAAAAGCTTTAAACGAGTAAGGCCTTGAATAACAACGGCTAAAGTGAAATACCGCCCTTACCTGTTCTCCACCCGGACCTAATCCAAGCACTGAATCGATCAAGTTGGTTTCCGAGCGGGTTCTGCTTTCATAACTAATAAGGCGTAAAAAAAAGAAAGGTCTTCTCTTTTTAGGTATATTCAAAGAAACTTAGCTTACCAAGAGTTCCGGAACTAGAGAGATAAGAGATTTGATTTTTTCTCCATACGAGGAATTGTCCATAACGTCTATCTGATCTCCTTGACCTGAGTCTTGGAGTCTCGGTTTTAGCGATATTCCTTCCTTCTCTCAGGCTCAAGCTCTGTCTGGTCTTCCTTCCCCATTCCCCACAGGCTTTCGGGAGCGCCGGCTCTGTACTCTGTTCGGACCATAAGACTTGCAACACTGACTTACCGAAAAGACTGACTGCTTTCCGATTTTTCGTTCTGCCTCTACTAGTAAAGGGGCTTTAGCCTTACTACAAGCTTGACTTAAAAGTCAAAGAAGGTCCGGGAGAAGAACACTACATGCAAGGTCTGATACCAAGCCTCTCACTTCTTCTTGTTGACTTTACAAAAGAAAGTTGCAGACCAGCTTACACTGTAACAAAGATATAGCATACTATATATGTAATTTGTAGAGTGAAGTGACTTCCGGGGGAAGACACGAACGATATAACAAGAAGCGAAGGATGTTTACTTGCTTGTATTTCCTGAATCGCTTTGATCTTGTCAGGATCAATTTCTATGCCTTTTTTTTTCACTGACTATGAACCCTGGAGCTTTCCTGATGATGCCCCACTCTTAGCGGGGTTTAAGCGGAGCTTGTATTTGCGAAGCCTTTTTGAATAGGTTCTCCAAGGGTCAAAGGCTAGCCTTCTTTCGCCCTAGATAGAGAGAGCCCAAGCCTTGCTTAGTTTGGTCAGTCCTACGAATTCTATAGAAATAGAATAAGGAGTGAAACCAGATTAAAGAGAATTCTTTTCCTTCTGGATTGATTCATAGTCATTTCCTCTATTTAAGCATAACAGCTTTTTTCTATTAGAGAAGATATCAATCAATTATGAGGCATCTCGGGGATGCAGACTAAGTCCTTGAGACACTTATGATTGATGAGCTATTGGGAATCGAGGAGAATAAGAAGAATACCACACTGTTATTTACAAGCTAACCGCAGGGAATAAAGTGAGATCCAATGTGTCGATACCGGATCCGGACACGCTAACTAAACTGCTACCTGCAATCAACGGATACTTCTAGCGCGCACCTACGCTAAAGAAGCATCAAGTAGGACAGCAGGTTAAGTGAAGTTGCAAATGGAAAGAAAAAGAAGATGGACTCAGATCAGACACCTCCCCTTTTTCGCCCAGAGACTACAATTTCAATGATGCCACTTTTTAAATAGGCAAATAGGTCTATCAAGCTTAGCCTTTAGAGCGAGGATTGGGCGAACTTAAATCAGAATACCATTCGCTTCTTCTGTCAGCTAATTCAACAATGTCTGCTATTGCCCTTGGGCTTGGTTCAGAGTTCTGCCTTCTAGGCTTCTTCCTTAATCCGGAAAAGCCTGATTAATGCGCCTTAAAGCACTTTTTCGCGTCGAGCCTTGTTGAGTTTTGCTATTATAAGGGGATGATGTATGGTACCACTCAATGCCAGCCCAAAGCGGGCTTTAGCGCTTGCTCGCCAAAGCATGAACCAATCCAGCTCAACTACAGCAGTGGAGGCACGGTAATAAAATTCTCCCGACATTGGGTCAAGCAAGACCACTAGGGGCATAGTAACAAAAGAATCGAAGGAAACTGAATCTATTGGTTGCTTCCCTACCGTCCTTGGGTACTCTCACTCAAGGGAGACTCTCTCTCAGTCTATCCCAACCTTCGAGACCTTGCCCGATCCTAACCGAGCAAACCAAACCATAAATGAAATGAAAATTAATTTAAAAAGCATTAAAAGCGCTTCGATTTCCCTTCTAAATTGAGTTGAGCTTAGCTCCGTTACCTAGCCTTGGATCAGCAGATTCCGCTTCGGATGACTCTCTATATCATCTTCTTCAGAGCCCTTTTCCTATTCTACTTTTGAAATAGCGTCTTCAAGGATTTGACAGTGGATTCCGCGGAATCACCAACGTCTGTTTACTTGTACGAGCAAGGTGTTCACCCCGATCTCGATCCATATCCAGATCATCCAGTCAGTTCGTTCGGAAGCCCCCGTATCATCAATCCCGGTTCCAGGAACACTCACTCCATTATGGAAATGACTTCTATATAGATATAGAAGGTAGACCTCGATCCTGCGATTGTTGGTGGTCTAACGTGCTAAATGCATGAATTAATGGCAGGGTTGGTGTGGCCACTTGTAGAGTATACCATACCTTAAGGGAAGGGGCTCTTGACCATCGAATGATAGATACCACAAAGTAGAATGTCAACTGAATCATTCAGTTTCAGTACCACCACAAAGTGAAATGAAAACTTCCATCTTTTGCTTTTCTTATTCCTCTCCAATCCACGATGGAAATTTCTGCTCATCAAGGCCCTCATCATATCGAAAGAAAGAGACAAACTCGGACACTGATTCCAAGCTTTCATACGTAGATACTTTTCATCGATCTGAACAAACCCTCTTGTGGAACGCCTTCTTCTTGTGTGTATGAGAATATCCCCATGGTAGAAAGGAAAACTCTTTCTTGTACGCAAACGGACGAACAAAATAATTAATCCACTCTCTCTACTTTTTGGTCAGTTAGGAATAAGAATCTCAGTATGAAATGAAATCATAAATCACTTAAATGAACATCCGAAGCAGGCAAGATAGGAGCATGAGCATCCAAACCCATATCAGAAAAGCCTTGGCTTAGCCATAACGAGATCAATCACTCAGTCTTCGCTAAAGAAGATGCCTCTAAGCTGGAGCTTGAAACTCAATCAAAAGCGACAGGAAATAAGCCCTTTCCGTACTAAATTATTGTCTCGACGCAGGCAAAAGAAAGAAGAGAAAACATCTCTCAAGACCCTTTAGCCCCACTGCAAAATGTGTTCTTCCTATTGCCATTTCCAGGCCTTTTCAGGCCAGTTAACGACAGCATTTCGGGGGCTACCGGTGAATTTTCTTTTAAGCTTAAGAGAATGCCCAGGAAAACGCCCTTAAGTAGCAGTGTCAGAGCCTTTGATTAATGATGTACGAAATATGGCTGTGAATCCCAACCTCTGAGAGGAGGATCCACTAGACGGAACCAACATTTCAATAAAAGAATCTCAAATCCTGGTATTCCACATTCCTAGTTGATTCATCTTACTATGGATGGCAATTACTAACTAATTGGCTGACTGATCAAGGAACAACGGAACATGCCATGCTATGAAGGAGATCGCGCTTCTATGATCGATGTCTGACCAGCAAAACTCATGCAAATTGACTTGGCCCTGCGGGAGTTCCGAAACGGGCATTCTATGAACGGAGATCTAGCCAATTGTCAAAGTTTCCTCGTCTAGTACCCAGTGTCATACTTCTGGTGATGGTGCAACATCTCGCATGTTGTACACTTTCTTTTGACCTCACCTACCGCCCATGCCTGAGGGAAAGATATCAGTTCTGGTCACATACTCGTTTTCACACATACGTTTTGACCTAATAGCATAAGACGAAACAGCAACTCTTGCGTTAGGGGGTCTGGGGGTATTTTAGGGAAATTGCAACCTCCGCCAAGGGGTCTTAGGACAACATCAATCTGTGACTGAGATACCGACATTGATGAATCGAACCTATAGCAATGCCGCTCTCCTTGCCCGCCCCATCCGCCCTGAGTCAGCTAACCAAGAATCACAGGAATTTGCCCTGGAATCCGGATTTCCCTTCTGAGATTGGCTCTCCCTTCCTTTCTCTTGGCATTCTCTTGCTTGTGTGAAGCGCTCTTCTGCATCCGTGCCTTATTCTTTGTTTGCTTTGTGTGCTCCTTTGGTTTTCTCTAGTAGCAAGATGAAATCCTTTCGATGGGTGTGCGGCCTGTTGTTCTTGCGTAAGTTCCAATAACGGAATTCACGTAAGATAAGAAGTCATCGTTGCTATCCTGCTTTCAATAGTTAGGGATGCTTTCCGCTGCTGTCGAGCTATCTCTATTTTCAGCCCCGACAACTTATGAGTGAGGCTTTCGGGTCTAAGTCAGAAAGAGGGTTAGACGTAAGAACTTGGTTGCCACCTTTGCTCATCAACGTTCATGCCGAGCTTCTGTTTCCGACTTATTCAATCCAGCTCTGGAGTCTCCGCCGGATTTTCGGTAATCATATGGTGCTGGTTCATCGATTCCTGTCATCCTGTCATGAAGGAATGAATTCGATTCTTATTAGTAGGGGTGGAGGAAACAAGCAAGGCTTTCAAAGAGGCATGAAGTTCTCGACTGAAAGGAGAGGGTACGCAGTATCTCGACCGAACAAGCAACGGACTGAGCGTTAGCGAAAGCCGTTGCGCTTTAGCTTCGCGCATCCGTTTTCTTGCTGGGAGAGGAGTGTTATTGATTGCTTGCTTAATCTTAATATTATTATTAATAATATATATATAAACAAAGAAAGAAGAAAATCATTTTTTTATCCAATTGTTCATTCCTGGGAAGAGGAAGAAGCAGATAGAGCAAGGGCCTCCTCTTCTTCCCGAAGTGAGCGAATTGCATGTAGAGATCCGTAGGGGCTTATAGTTTAATTGGTTGAAACGTACCGCTCATAACGGTAATATTGTAGGTTCGAGCCCTACTAAGCCTACCACCCCCTTCTCTTCACCCGATACAAGAAGGCAGTCGAAGTCCCCTCCACTCTTCATCAGTGCTTCAAATAGCAGATGGTGATCAGAAGAAAGTCGTTGGTGACTTAAAGCCCTTCTCAGTTAAAGAATCTAAAGAATCACACACTGCTGCCGCTGCCCTTCGGGCACGCCTCCTACGCTTACCACTCACCTACGCTAGTAAGAAGAAAAAAAAAAGAAGAATTTCTACTTAATCAAGCAAGCATTCCCACGCCCTCGTAAAGGACGCGTTAAAGAAGGCATTCGTCCGTGAAGCAAGCAACATAAGAAACATACCTAAAGTAGAGATTAGGTATGTGTTATAGGAGAATCATTTAGGGGGGAAAACGTGAGGACACAATGAGATTCCTTGCGCTCAGCCGTAAAAATTTTCATTTTCGAACACTTTGGATCTGATGGAATTTCGGAAAGTTGTCTCGAGTTAGCTGATGGAGACATCTGCTGGCTCTATCTGAGCATTACAGGCGGGAATCCTCTTAGTCTTGCCTTGAACAAAGTTGCTCTGCCGGGGGCGAATCCTATTTCTATCTTCATGTTCTGAGTGCTGCACCTCCGCATCGAATTAAGTCGATAGGGGCAAAGCTCAGTGGAAGGCCCGATCGTGGCAACTTGTCCTCGGGTTCCAATACCCCTTTCCATAGATTCTGATTACAGAGCAGTGTTTGGGCGGATCAGGCCGTGGGTAGTTTTGCAAAGCTAGAAGTCGAGCTTCTCTAAGTCCGAATCCATGTTTTTCCATATTCCCCCCGCTCTCAAGTCAGTCTGCTTCTTCTCCGGTTACTTGAGTCGGTAATCTAATTGCTAGGCGAAATCCTCTGGTGATGGTCCAATTCATCTTTCTTCTGGGATAGTTTGGACTTTGGCTTTTCTTCCTTTCCTACTTCTGCTTCTTCCGAAGTCTTGTTTCTCCTCCATTCCCGGGCTTCGGGGACAATCTTCCTCTTCTGGCGTGGAACCAAGTCGTGGTGGGCGGTGGTTGTAAGAAGTTCGGGGGTTGGGTGGAGGTAAGAAGAATGTTTCATTGATCAAAAAATTCGACGGGAAGAGCTGAACTTCTTCTCCCTCAGGGAGAAGGGCCTCTAACGCCTAAAAAACCGGAATACAAGCCTCTAAGGTGTGCCTTTCATACTCTTTTATAGGCCTCAGTATCTAATACTCGAATATACGCCTTTCTTTAGACGGCTCACGCTTTTTTTTGGCCTATATCTGTGAACCAGATAGGAGTTTCGATTGGAATAGTCTCCCCTCGAGTGCCTTCCTTAGGAGTAGAGTGCCCATCTATGTTGAATTGAGAAAAGCGAGGATCTGGAAGAGTCATTGAGAAAGAAATTCAATTCAGGTTTGGGATTTTTTGAAATCCATTCTGGGGCCCCTTTCAGGGCATTTCGGGCGATATAAGGCGCTGCCGGAAGTGGAGTAAGCAAGGTGAAGGACAAAGGACTTCTCTCGTCGGATTGATTGATCGTCCTTCGTTCGTGCCTGGGAGTTGAAGCGCTAGTTCCGTTTTCTTTCCATCCCACCGCTATCCCCTATCCCATGAAGGGAGCTACCTTAGCACGAGATCGGCATATTGCAGGTCTTTGAGCTTTTGTCCCTGTACGTTGAGAGAAAGGAAGATTTGGCTTGTGAAAGGATTGATGAAAACCTCCATTCTTATCTTCAGCATACTGATCTCATCTTGGATCACAGCCAAAGGAGAGGGTGAAAAGCTGGTTCTTACGGATCATCCTATAGCATGTGATGAAAACTCCTACCGCTTCGCTAGTGAGCTACCCACCAAGCCTTTCTTTAGTCCTAGACGAGAGTTGAGCTAATCTAAGCGAGGAGGCTCTAGGATGAGCCCATCGGAGCATGAAGAAAAGAGGCGACACGTGATGGAGAAAGGAGCTTATTCGCTCGACCCTTCACTACCGCTAACGCCCCTTGTGCTATACCCGGATTACTAAGATCTAAGAAGGATGGCACCTGGAGAATGTACATTGATAGTCGAACCATCAAGAAAATCAAAAAGAAAGATTGCCGCTTGGACAACATGGAGAAGATCTTGGCTGGTGCTAGTCTATTTTCTTTGATTGATCTGGGAAGGGCTTACCACCAGATCCCGAGCCAGGAGATGAGTTACTGCTTTGAAGAAGCTCTTGGTAACTGGTTGGATGAAGGAAGTCCCTAGAGTGCAGTGTCTTTGGAATAAGTATGCTGAAGATGGACTTCAGAATGGGGGATTTTCTTTTGTGAAGGAATTCATGGATGGCCTCCTCTCTTTGGAATAGTTTTATTTAGTAGACAGAGCTGGATGTTCATGTTACAAGTTCCTTTTACCTCGTCTCTGAACACGTAACCCGAGTAGTGGCTTCTTTCTTTGCTTTGACTTCCAGCCCACCTTCACTAAGAAGCAACCAGCCCATAGGAATAAGGAAGATCAGCGGAAATGGCTAGTCTGTCTGTTCGGCTTAATTTGGCGATAGATTAGCCTCAAGCCAATCAAAAACCATCCTATCGGCGGAGGATTGGCATTGGAAGAGAGGCGCGAGACACTCTACTCTATTATCTAAGTGATTGAGATCTAATCAAACAAAAGGGATCCAATCCTTTCTTAGCCAGAAAAGGGGATCCTTCATTCTTTCGCACCCTATCTCCTCGGGTTCATGGAAGAGTCTGGATGCGAGAGAGAAACTAGGGTATTGTACTAATGGTCTTGACCCAGCCCCATGGAATCGGGAGACAAGTATGAACCCTTAACCTCTATTACATCAACCAGCAACCCAAGCAAGACTGAGGATCCGAGTTCAGCTGCTTTCTCAAGAGATTCAGGTTCGATAGCCACTTCCACTTCACATAAAGTTTAGGAGTTAGGAGCGAGCCCCCTTGATAACATCTTCTTTTTACGTGATTCGGCGATATGGATTTGCCCCAGCCTCACGGTTAAATGGGAATCAATTCTTTTCTTGATTCCTATTTTTAAAGAAAGTAGAACAAAGAACTTAATCTACATGACTGGCAGGTGACAAGGAATGGGGGAAGGGGAAAGTCAGGTCATCTTCAGATTCCCGCCCTAAGCTAAAGGGAATTGATCAAGGGAGAACATGATCTCAGGTTTTCTTTCGACCCCGAGCTTCTATCTATTCTATCTATAATGTCTTCAACAAGCTAGCCAGTTCCAAGGGAAAAAGACAGCATGTTTAGCCCGATATCTCTCATGTACCTTGGTTCCAGATCAATGAATGCGGAATAAATATAGGCGGTTTCCGATTCGTTACAGCTTGCTCACCATGCCATCGGGATCCGAGGATTGCTTTGTTTAAAAGAAACTTGTAATTCAAAGCGCTTAGTTGGGTTCAGCTCTATAGGTCGAAGCAGGTTGATTGGTTCAGGGCTACGCGCCTATCTGCTCTCTCAAGTCTAATACGCCCCTTATTCCCTTTTCTGTTAGGCCTGCCTTGATTCAAATGACGTGGGTCGTCCAGTTCTAGATATCGCATCAGTGGAATCCTATTCTCCGCTTTCTTTTCTGAATACAGGACGAACAAGTAGTCCAAGTAGACCCATTAGGGGGAACGAGATGAAACCTTTCCATTTTATCTTCGATTGACTTTGAGCTAACGGGAGAAGTCCACTAAAGAACTTATCTCAAGAAGCCTAGTGAGGAGGTGGTTGGGGTTAATCAGCCATTTCCTTCGCTTGCTCGATCAAACACAACCGCACTGCTTTTCTCCAATCGGGGAAGTAGGGGAGCCAAAACCACTCTGTCCACCGCTCTCTATTCTCCTTCGGACCCTTCCTTTTATATGTTTATATGAACATTCGCATTCGGGTAGAGTCTTTCATATATATATATAAGGGAGCCGATTAGTAGTACAGAAAGCTCTTACTCTTCATCCAGATGCCAGTCACTCTTTAGGGACTTTTAGGGTACAACCAACTGGAAGAGAGGGAAAAGAGCGCTGTAGGACGCAGAAAACCTCGGTTCTGCTCTATCTTGAGATAGGTCTCAAATGGACTGAGTAAGCACTTTAAGGAAACGAAAGAAAAGATCTTTTGATTTGATTACCAACCAGCAATCGCCTTTCCTCTGCAGCCAAGTAGAGTAAGATTCTACCTTGCTTCGGATATTTTTTGCTTTGGCATGAAAGAACCCTAACACTAACTCTATCCCTAGCTTACTTGCTGATTGTCACATGTGAATATTCACACCTTGGAACAGAACTGAAAGCCACTGCAGGAGGAGAGGCCTACCCCAGAAATGTAATTGGATGCGCTTGCCTTATTAATACTTTAAAGCCTTAAATCAGAGATTTTTAGCTCCTGCGAGGATGGAAAGAAGCAATAAAAAATCCTGATGGTCGAGGTGTAGTGTTTTACGGATTCCAAACATTTAGGGAAGAGTCCTTCTGGACTACAGACGGTATCTCTGCTTTCTTAAAATTGGAAAATCCGGTTTATTAAATGATAAAAAAAGTACTCAACTTCAACGGGATTTAAAGAACGAGATATTGGTAGCTGATGAACTCGTATAAGGGTTTGGAAGCTATTTTCGTCTGAGGTTATTGATCGATCCCCTAGCCCAGAAGAAAAGGGACTGAAGGTTATTTTATGCTAATAATAATTTTGATTATATCAAATTCTTGATAAGTTTGGTAAGATCTTCTCTTGTGGAAGAGAGGATGGCACTAAGACCCGCTAGAAGGACTCTAAGAGTAAGAAAAGAACCGTCCTAGTGAGGTGAAATGCTGAAACTAACTCTACAGAAGTCGGAATGGGATACTTCACTAAGTAAGTAGCACCGGCGGTTAACTAGACTAATCATAGCGTTGCCTTAGGTTTGTTTGGCTTTTTCCTATCTTTTTTATTGCCATATACAGCCACCTCAGATCAGGACATGTCATGACAGACCTTCTTGACTAGAAATCTCGCGCATTCCTGCCATGACACGGGCACACCTTCGCCAAAGCGCTTCCGGCGGACGTGCACCGCTCTGGACTTGGAACTTTCTCGAAGTTTTTCTATGTCCCGTTCCGAACCTCACTCTTCTTTTGACAATTCAGCTTTCGAAAAGCTCTGAACAAGGCTTTGACCTTGCAATGAGCAATGTACACTTGCCGCGAAACCTTCGAGAGAATTCACACTAAACACGACAACAGATAGCCAACCGGTCTTGATGTGCATTAAACGCGACAGGTGTGTACTTCCCCCGATCGATTCCCCGCAACAAGCACCGTTTAGACATACCACTTAGTGAAGTATGCCAATTCAAATTGCCTTGCTCTGAGTCTGCCTCTTTGGATTCACTAGCCTAAGGCTTAGCCAAGACGGATTCCTTCTAGGCAAATATATCTCCCCGAGCAGAACCGGTCTTTGCAAGTCAATAATGTCCAGTCCAATAGGGTAGGGTCTTTGAAATAAGGAGCTCTTTCATAGCATAGTTAGTTAGGATACCCACCAAATCCACTGATCTTTGATTTTAAGGAGGAATTGCACGACTAGAAGAAGAGGGTGGACATTCATGCCCCGAATAGGGTATTTTAGAATGAAATTTGTCCTTCTTACCGGATAGGCTCAACGATGGACAGAAAGGGTTGCACCTTACCTTATAGAAAGTAGCTAGTCTTGTCCTCGTTAGGGTTAGGGGAAGACCTTCTTGCCCTTTTTACCACCCGACCCTCATGGAGCAGGAAGTAGACCAGCCTTTGAAGCCTGAACTCTTACTTCTGGTAAACTGTTCGAAAGTAGCTAGTCTTATCGGCCTGAAACTCTGAAACTCTTGTTTTAATGCCCACAGATCCGCCGAGCCAGCCTTATAAATCAGGATTGAATGCGTACTAGCTTTTATCCCTCATATCTTTTAGGCGTCTTCGAATCTTGTTGACAAGCTTGCTAACTACTTCCCTTAGCCCCCCGTAAGAGATACTCGACCGAGGGAAGTAAGATCAATTGGCCCTTGCCTTTCTTACTGGAAAAGAATGGTTCGATTTATCAATTTCAGTATGAAAGTTTTCTCCCGCTACGGGTACGAAAGATAGCTATTCCTTGAATAGCCTTTTGATTGCGTGGGATTTGTAATAAAAAAGTCCCCGGAAATCTCCGACATTAATGAGATTGGGATGGCTTTTTTTCTCCGAACGAAGTGCACCCTGATCTTAGATTACTAAATTATGTAAGAGAGGTGGTAGGGAAGCCAGGCATTACCAAAGCTTTACATAGGTGAATTATGCCCTTTCTCGGAGGTAGCTTGGCCCCCCTTCTTTTTAAAAGAACTACTTCTCTAAGAGCTTGCCCCATCTCGAGGAATTCACGAAGCGACCCAAGTCAAAATAAAGGGAAGGCTATAAAGCCTAAGCCAAAGTGGTGGGGAAAGAGAGGCGTGTCGTGAATGGGAAAAAATATTCCACCCAGCTACCTCTCTTTATCGACCTTACCAGGGAAAGGAAGACATGACGAGGGTCCTAGCCTCTTTGTCTGGTTGAAAGGACCCACGGTGCGGTAACTAGCAAGCATCACTCCAAAAGACTATCCTATCCTTGACTATCAAGCAAGGTTAGTCATATTGGTACTAAGATAATAGAATATGTCCATACGCGGGGATAAGCACTAATTTCCTTTAACTAGGTCGAAGGTAATAGAATGAAAATCTCTTAGGTCTCAGCCTTTGCTGCTAACAAAGACAGGTTTTTCATTAAATGAATGCTTATTCGGGAAACCTTTCATTAAGAGTCAAAACTCCGTAAGGAAGCTATTGCTCTTTTGAGCTAGACCAGTCTCGCAAACACGGTTCGTTAGCTCTGGGGCTACAATGCCACTCTTCCTGTGATGAAGGTATATTATTGACGCCTAAATGTCTTCTCCTTACGGCCTGAATTCACTCGAGATCAATTACACGGAATAAAAATCTTGTTTATTATTTAATCATTGAATCTTGGCACTCTTACCTCGAACGAATCTGTTAATGCTGCTTGAAACAGCCTGCCTACTGGTTTGAAGAAGTTCATGTAAATACTATTAGTATGGCCCAGCCATTTCGCCTTCTCTACTGAATGACTACGTATCTCATTCCCTATCGAAAGATAAAAGACTTACAATTCGGTATGATAACGACACCCACCTTGCTAGATGTAGCTGCCATATTTGGTCTTCACCCCCATGGTGATACTCATCGTCCCTTCTTTCGCCCTATACATTCAATCTTTCTTGATCTTGAGTAGCGCGCTATTGCTATAGCTTAGGCTTTCTTTCCTTTTTTTCTCGACTAGTTGTCGCATGCAATGGGGAAAAGAAATGACTTTCTGTCCCGGTAGACCGAGTTGCTTTCTTCAAGTGAGTTTAGTAGCGGAGTAGGCAAGAATAGCCTCTCTTGCAGAATCCACGAAAAGGACTAGCTTCAGCCTTATTCATCCACGCTAGAGATGGAAGATTTAGAGATCGACGTTCCCACATAAAGTCATGCTTAGACGAACTTCTCGATGCACAGTCGGGGCAGCCTTCTAGCATCGAGTTCACTCATCCATGCCCTTGGCTTACCCGACCGATTGGCTTGAAGCTTTCATCTCCTGATGTCAGAAAAGGTGTTCTATCGCATTCTTTTAGATATCCACGTGTGAGACTTTCTTTTAAGCAGCTTCTCAGCTAAGGGCTTTGGGAGGCCAGGAAGGAAGGAACGGCAGGGCAGAATATACTACTATAAGGAATTTATTCCACTTCTCTTTTCAAAAGGAGAACACAATTCAAATCCTCTGGAAAAGAAGAAAGCAGCACTTTAGTGATTCCAAGTTCTTTACTAACTCAGTGTCGATCTCTAAACGCCTAATCTCACGACTGCTTAAGAAAGCAAAGTTCACTCTCAAGCTAACCTGTGGATGCGGATAAAGCTCCACCTCTTTCTCCTTTCGCTGCTAGTTGAGCTTTAGCGGGCATTCTTCGAGGAGAAAGGCATTTCCTTGTCTTGGTCCAGTAGTGGTCCTTCTTTTAGTAGTATTTATTAGTAGACGGTAAGGCGCTGTAGTAATTCAGGCACAGGAAGAGCCGAAACTTTTAGGATGCTGATCCGGATAAATTGAATTTCGAGTGAAGACGAAATCAACAAGTCTATCCATAAAAGGAGCACTTGCATTTACTGAAATAGATGGCACACCAAAAATGAAGAAAAGATCAGTCTACAACTCTACAATTTGGAAGAGGAGCTGCTCTTTCAATTCCTAGATCCACAACAACAGCACTTCTTCCACGAATAGGTGTTCGCCATGGGGAAATTAAATATGAAGAAGTCATTTAATCAAATCAGCACGAGGATATCTAGAACGGCTGGAAGACTTGTGGTGGTCCCTAAGAACCCCCTACAGCCGACACAATAGGCCTGCATGGAGAGAGACTCTTCAATGGATCTATAAACAAAGCCTGGCCCTGGCATTGGAGAGATGACTAGAAAGAACCAGAAGACTAGACAATGCTTACCCTAAATCCCTGTGTTTTCACTTGGTGCGAGCTCATGATGAGACAAGAGGCGATGAATACTCCCCTATATTGATATTGGTGGTTGTTCTGCCAAACCTGCACGTGTGACTAGAGGACAAGTTGCTCATAGAAAGGCCGGCAAATCCAAATTATAGCCATCGTAGGCAGTTGCCAGAGCTTGATAATAAATCTCTCATAACGAGAACGCTGTATGTTCTTAGATAAAGTATTTAACAATTCGCTAAAGCTACTGCTCGTAGTCATAGGAAGAGCTCATAGTCTCTTCTTTCCTCTCCTTTCAGTCGAGCGATTTCATACCTTTTGAGCGTCCAATTGTTCCAGGTGAATCCGATATCTGCTGGCTTTCAGCTCGCAGTTCTTCCATCTTCACTTGATATAATTGGTTAAGAGATGCCTGCTCATAGTCGGGGTATTCATCCTTATGATTTGAAAACAAAGACTCTGTGAGGCCCTCAACATCCAAGTCTCCACATCCCATCGCTTGTAGATCTCTAGCAAGTTCTTGCGTCTTTTCATATGTTACTGCTAGAATTCTTAGATATAATAGAAGTCCACCTTCCTCCATGGAAGGAAGGTAGATTTACAAGAGTTGGCCTTACTAAGAATTTGTCCAGAAGGGCAGTGACTCGCTGCTCTAGAACTCGCGGAACTAAAATCGACATAACCTCATTGGGTGAAGGGAATACACTTTTTTGCTGCTGAACAGTATCTGTGATTTCTTTGTACAATGACGAAAGCCCTTTAGCTACATTACTAGGACTAGCATGTGCCCCATCGTCACCAAGAACCAACCTAGTATCAGCGTTCATGACTTCCACATCAATAAACATTGGACGTGTTGCTACATAATGTTGCATGGCACTTGTACCCCTATTGAACTGTGACAAAATTTTGGCACATTCAGACAAATCTCTTTTCTGTGATGCTGCATCAAACCGAGCCAGAAATCTATTCTCCAATTCATTGCAATACTCTTGTAGATTAGTAACAGCAAATTCGAATCTTTTGCTAGCAGTTGCATTTCCTATCATTGATGGGGCAGCTATGCCGTGTCCTCCAATATCTTCTTCAGCAAATGACCGTAATTTTTGGGCAACCGAAGCAGCCTCAGCAAGTACGGCTGTCATCAGAAAATAGAGGAGAAAGCTTTATTAGGTCGCCTGGGCTGCTGTTGAACTCCATCAAGTACTTTATCAGCTCAATCGTTTGACTGGCTGTAACCCGTTGAGCATCTGCACTCTGAAGTTGATCTCCTATCTTTGCAGCTGTCTGGCCAACACTTGAAATACGTGAATCTAACCTTGCAAAGCTATCAAACAAACCATCTACACCTGTTTCTAGCTCAGCAAGTGTCTTACGATGCTTAGTGTCTTGGACAGAGACATCTTTCTTAAGATTGTAGAGTCTGCCATCAATCTGTTTACGAAGCTCAGCCAGCTCCTTACAAGAGTCCTTGAACAAAGATAAGAGCTTCTCAACGTCTGGGAATAAGGGAGTAGAAAGAGCTTGTGCATACTTTGCTGCATCAGATGGAGCCTGCTTATGTCCATTTGGAAAAGAATCACCCCCACCGACGTTGCTGTGTCCTTATAATAAATCTATTGCTTCTTCTTGGCATCAAGCCAGCCCTTATTCCTTGCATCAACAGGCAATCCCGCATAAAAGAAAGGCTACTGACTTGGCTGATTCAACAAGGGAAAAAGGCATCCATTCAAACAGCTCCCATTCCTATGTTGACACCAAGAGAAACAAACCCTGGAGCCTTCCTCTCTATCCATTCCTTTTTCATAATCATAAAGGAAGAAAATGCTTAGCTTACTAAACCAGCAACAGCGGAGTAAGCTCCTATATCCGTGAAGGACTGCTTTCCAGCAGAGGAAAACTTCTCGTTGCTGAGCTTGCCGTTAAAGAGTAAGATGCTGATTATATAGCAGCTCCGATTCCTTCACCGAGAACGAGAAGGAAGTATTATATTACGAACAAGCGCTAAAGAAGGGGGTGGGATCTCTCCTAAAAGAAAGAATTGACCTCGAGCCTGTCCTACTTATTCTTCTTTTCCCGTTCCTGACCCTGAGTGTAGAGGGGTTAGCCTTGAGCCAGGTCTTGATTGTTTATTCCATTTTTTCAGTTCAAGTACTGGAATGGGAGTTACGGATATTCATTCCTAAACTATGTCACCGATTGGTGACCTGATCCCGCTAAGCAAGAACAGCTACCGACACCGACTCTATCTTAACGACCGGTAAAGCCCTCTCTCTAGGATATGGCACTTCACTGCTCGGAGAGGAATTCATTCTTCTCCAAATCATCTCTTCCTTTAAGAAAGAAGTCAATTACGTTCTAGCTTTTTGTCAACTGATTCAACTCAAGCAATAGAAAGAAAAGCTATCTCCTCTAATCTCTAACTATGCTGAGTTCAATCAAGCTAAGAACTAGTCGACCTCCTTACTTCTTTACCGCTCCTGCCCCGAACCCTCAAGTCACGACCTAATGTCAGTTCTTTCAGTACTTTTAGAGCTAGCATAGCTGCTGATATGGAATAGCCTTTCTCTAGCCTGGAGCCTGGCAAAGCAAAGTCCGATCTGCGATACGATAGGGGCCCCGTCCCGAGCCTTCCATTGGGATTCGTGCAAGCAAGAGCTCGATAGGACGTCAACAGCGGGAATGCGAATGCCAAATCAAAGAATGCCGACTCTGATCTTTATTTCAAAAGATCGTGATTCAAAGGAGAGAGAAAGTTCGAAGATCAGGATCAGGATTTGATTTGAAATCTCCTCAGCATCCAAGACCTGGCCGATGGCTACTTCAAATTCAAGTGCCACTTATCTTAACACAACTCGGGCTAATCGACTCCCAGCCTAGCTAGACCTGGTTCAAGCTATCCAAGCAATAAAGCCAGCGGTTCATCGATATCTCTCAGTCACTTCCTTAGAGGAAGTAGCCCCACTTTATTCATCTACGAAAAGAGCAATCACTGCTTATGAAAGAAGAGACAACGCTACTGGTTCTGTTTAAATGGATCCATGTCATTGAACCCCTAAAGAAGTGAATCAGTAAGTGACTTCGCTAGGCTAGCCTTGGCTTGGGGCTTCAAAAAGAGTTCTTTCTACGATTCCGAACCCCTTCTGGGATAAGGATAAGTTGAATATGAATGGTTTCTAATATCCCCAAATGAAAGGGATGTCGCGTCTCCCGCTGTTGGTGCTTTAGGTTGAGTACGGGCAATAGGAATAGGAATAGGAATTGGCGTAACCTAGGAACATAAAATGTTCTCTGGAGTTGAGTGATCTTTCTCTTTGCCACCAACTCTGATAAAGCATATCGCTAACGTGCGCTCAGTCCCTTGCTTGTTCGTCTAACGGCTTTCGCGCGTTTGCGCTCAGTCCGTTGCTTGTTCCTCTCCTCTACTTTAAGACTTTTTGGTCTAGCTCTCACTCCTGTCAGTGAAGTGACTTCTTTAACCTCTCATTCAGTATCAGTCTCTTTCTTAGTAGAGTAGTCAGTATCGGTCACCCCAAGTCATTCCTATATTGCCTTTTTTCGCCTTTTCTTGACATCATTAGTATCGCTCTTCGAACCTTCCCTGGTGAAATAAGATTGATTTTCTTTCCTTCCTTCTCCCGGGCGTATCGGTACTGGTACAGTGTCTTTCGCTTTCTTAGCACCTCTGTCTTAGCTCCATAGCCTAACTATGTTAGTGGTCTCGGTCTCAACACGCTTCCGTAGTCGATAGGACTTTCTTCTCCGACTTTCTGACTGAAGCAAGCAAGCAATTTCATTTCAAAGAAATTGCGTATATAGAGAAGATCTTCTATCATATCTAATCATCTACTCTTTAGAGTTTATCGATTGAGAAAGCGCAAAAATGATAAAAAGAAAATGATTGACAAGAAAATGCAGATGCGCTTAAACAGAATAAGAATAATCCGATCTTTCATCCACTGAATCATACATAACATACGCATTTGAATCCGCAGAATCATAGAAATCAGAAAAAGCAGCCACTAACACATCTGTAGAAGCAGACAAGGAAGATGCCGTTGAAAAGAATAAGTTCAAGCTTGAGTGCCCCTTTTTAGGATGGGGTTTTAGTGTAGTAAAAAAAATGCATTTTTAAGTTTCGTGGAATGATGAAGGAAGACCATGCCATTAGAGGAAGGGTGGTTTGCTGCTCTTCAAGTTAGAGAAGGACTTACACCATCCGGGGACCAAGGCTGCGTAGCCTATGCGAAGCAAGCCTACCTAGCTCCGCGAGACCATTTCGATCCACACTGGAGAAGTCCTCTCTCGGGCTAGGCTCTATTGGGCGGAGGTGATCCTTTGCAATCTTGAAAAAAAGCAATTGTGAAACCATCTGGTCCGTCAGCCTTATTTCTACTCATTTGAGTGTGTGAAGCAGGTTGGAAGGATGGGAGAGAACAATGGTACTAGGGTTTCTCCCAACGGTGAACCAGAAATCGCTGAGATCGAACCATCAAAATAGGTTGAACAGATCAACGATCCCTCTCCTCCTATTGATCAGGATGGAATGGGGGAACAAAGCCCCGTCGTAGCTTCAGACTCTGCTCCAGTGGACAGGGGTACGCTGTTAATACCCCGGTCGTTCTTAGAGGTTTGTGAGACTATAAAGAAGAATTTTTGGATTGAGATGTTGAAGTTGCGCATGAAGTAGTCTCTATCTCCCGGTCGGAGACAAGGGATGGATGTCGCTAGGATAGGTCAACTCTATCATTGGTTTCATTATCCCTATAACGATCACTATAAAAAGATATGTGCTACTACTATCCCGATGCAGCGAAGCTAGGTGGTGCTATTATGGCGGGGGAAGGGTCTACTTCTGCTCCATCGGAATGCTTTTGGTGGCAGGTCTTTCTATTACCGATATGGACCTCACTAACGGGTCTCATTCTGTACCTAGGTATAGATCTATATCACTAAGGTCAGTATATGAATCTGCTGCGTCTTTTATCTCTGGTGTTGGATCACCTACTAACTACTGCGCTGCGACAAGGACTGGAACTGCCTCCGCGTTTGGACCTGGAACCGGGGGTATAGGTCTCGATCACGTGGTTGGGGTGCATTGGGGTATCGATCTGGAGCTACTGCATATGCGACTGGGTCACCCGGGTATAGAAGCTATGTATGGATCACTGGCTAAGGCTGGCTTAGGTGGGCTTGACTTAGACGGCTTAATAGATGGCTTAATCTGCATAATCCACTGAATCCACTTAAGCTTAGTGAACTAAGTCAACTGCCTATAGCCCTGTTCCTTTCCCCGCCCGGGTATGGATCTTTAACCTTTTAAATTCAAAAATTTATGGCATTAAATAAGCTCTGTACGGTGAGTAAGCCATATAATAATTGGATAATGAAAGAGATCTGTAAATGTTAAAGTATACTGCTGGATCTTGGTATGGGTCTACTAGTCATAGGTTGATATGCTGTTAGCTCTATCGGAGATAGGTATGGAAGCCACTATTAGTATATATATATCCAGGCTTCTAGATAAGGAACTTAACCTCACGCCATAAACTGAATCCCTATCATGAGCGCGAGCATAATCAACTGGATCTACTGGGTCTATTGTACAGGGAAAGCCATCACTTGTCTCTAGCTCTTGATATGGAAGGTATGCTACTACCACTTCTACCGCTTCTGGATCAACAACTGACTCAACCCTATCTACTAGTTCAGTACCAGTCCTTTCTTTATTGTAAAAAAAAAGGCTATGCCGGTACTGATGCTACCACTGGTGCTTTGCCTCCTCCACTAGAGGAGGTACCCCGGATAAGCTACTGAAGCCGCTACTCGTGCTAGTTAATCCATAATGAAAGCACGAGTGCTAAAGAATCTGCCGCTAGCTCAACTAATGATGCTATAGGTTACAGATTTAGTACGATATGCCGCTATCCCTATCTAGTCTAGTAAGGGCTTTGAAGCCAGCTTCGAAAACGGGTTCCAAACCTGAGCAGAGTCTATTCTAACAAAGATGGGATCAAGTAAGGACGCAACTACAACTGATTCACAAAAGCCAGGATGATTTCCAGCTCCATTCCCTCCTTCACTTCAGCTTCAGGTCGACAAAGGAGGATTTCATTGCTTGATCATTCAGATCATTCGCTACCTGCTCTTTTCTCTGGTTTAACCAAATATAGTTGGTTTCCCAGTCAAAATCTGAGCTCACTAGGTGCTTTCGGGCTTTGATCTCCCTTCTGATCTTTTTTTTCCCAGTATTGTAAATAAAAGTGTGCTTTTTCCATCTCTTGCTTAGCTTGGGTCTGCGCTTAATGGCTGGCTCTCCTCAGTACCAAATGCTTAAGGTGGATAGTCTTTGCGAGCCCTTCCTGTTTCTACATCCTTTTGGATGATAAGGCATGCCTATCCATTTTTTTCCAGCCTTTGTTCCACTATCAACCACCGGAATGGTTATTTTGCTTGCCCCGCTTTCCTCTCCCGCGGCAAGAGCTCGTTCGCCAAGTCCGAACTCCCACTTTATCGTCGATGACGGCTCTCTTCGATGCTAGCAACCGCGTTTGACCTTTTTCCGCGCTTCTTTCAATTTCTTTACATTCTAGCTGAAGGAGAGACTTTACCTTTACTTAGAGAGGGGCAGCGGTACCACGCTCTTCCGTGCTCGTAGGTTGACTTCCCTATGCATCCCGACTAAGGTCTCACAAACGTGCACTTCCCTTATGCATCCAGCCGCTTTACTAATGTGAATAGGTTATACATAAGGGTGGGTTGGTTATATACTCTTATGCGCGTTCCTTCTTCGAACCTTTTGGTATGTATTGCCCCCTAAAGATCAGATCCACCAGACGAGAAAGTAAATTCCGCACTGCTGCTGAGTCGTCGGACTTATCCACCAAGGGATTCGTGGAATTTCTGTGGATTGCGTTGGGGGAAATCTACCAAAGCTAGGCAGATAGATAGACTCCTTTCCCGCTGCTAAGGGAGAGTAAGAAAAAAAAGAAAAATGATTGTTTTTTAATCAGCGCCCCCTTTTGGGTATGCAGGTACTACGAGTCCTCTCACTACCAACCAGCAGACATCATCTGGCTGGGTCTTGCCGGTATCAACAACAAGAAAAAAACAACAAAATAGAAACAGCAACTAACTATGGCTCTTGGCCCAGACAACGTCCTAGGCGTCGGGGAGATCGGAGCAACAAGGAACGCCTAGACGACGTTTTTATTCCTGGGCTGCAGTAAGTAGATCGAGAGGTCGTTCCGCCCCTTGTCCCCGAATATGGGTAATATGTTCTAACAAATTATTGCTCCAATCTGACCTAGCTGGCGAGCGATCCCAGTTCGCGGCAGAGAACAAGACAGCAAGCGAGCGTACCTTTGTTCGCTTCTTCTCCACCAAGCACGGAAGTTTAAGGATAACTGTAGGTCGGTGGCTACCTAAGGAAACTCCGATTCGATCCGCCCCCCAGCTGGGAGGCATCTACCTCATCCCGATCACAAGGAGAGGTTCACCATGATGGGGGTACTTTTTTTTTCCCTTCCGGAAAGAATGAAATGCATAGGGGACCATCCTTTTGTTGCGGCATGCTCCTCAGATTTATGGATTCGCAGGGGGCCTCAGGCCCTACTTAGTTGACTGACAATGACAAAGGCTTGCGAAACTAAGTAGGGCCTTTTCCTTTTTGAAGAACCCATTCTCATTATCTTTCATACATAAGTCAAGTAGGCGCTCCCTAACCGGTCGCCTTAGTAGCGTTGACAAAGAAGAACAGCCGGTTAAAAGACAGCGAATCTTTTTATTTATATTATTATTTCTATATATATAAAGATATCAATTTTATATAGGCCAGCTTGACAAGCTACCCTTCCTCTTGATCTGAGGTGCGAAGAGAAAGATCTATTTTTTATGACTTCCACTTATCGATCCCGGCCCGGAAAAGTGACCGACCAGGGCCCTATTTTTGAATGAAAGAAAGGGTTTATGAGCCCTAGCCCTGTAAGCCCACACCTGTGTAGAGTAGATCGTTCAACACCTGCGGCACAAACAAAGTTTTGACCTATTGGTCCTAGTATCATAGGCGACCGAACGGCCGCCCCCTAATTACTAGACCAACCTGCTGTAATAATTCCATAAACACCTAACGAAGATATGGCAAACAAATAAAGTAGCCCTATGTTCGAATCTGACAATACCATACCATAATCAAAAGGTACAACGGCCCGAGCGACCAGACTTAACATAAATGTAGCCACTGGAGCCATTCTAAAAAGGGAGAAATTAGCACTACTTGGTGAAATAGGTTCTTTTAGAATCAATTTCAAACCATCTGCTAGAGGTTGTAACAATCCGAACGATCCCACTACATCAGGACCCTTTCGACGTTGCACAAAAGCCATTACTTTACGTTCAGCTAGCACTAAAAAGGCTACTCCTAGTAGAAGTGGTAGAATTATTCCAAGTATTTCAGCTGGAACAGCTATGTACGTTTTCGATTTTCTATTCACTCATGATCTGGCCTGGTCGACCCAATCATGATATTGAAGGATTGGACCTTTTCTCGCAAAAATTTTGTACCCTGAATCGAATCCAATGCATTCTTTTCGATCTTGTACCGGGTACACTTCACACCAACAGAATCTCGAAGAATTCCGGTTGGAAAAAAGAAAGAAATTGGATTGTCTCATTCAGCACGGTGCAGCCTACACTTTGATGAGCACAGCGCAGTTCACGTTACAGCTACTTTCTTGTCTGCAACTAGACTACGATATTTTCATTTAGCTTAAGGGGAATAAGAACTCAAAAATTCCCCCCGGAGAAAGAAAGCAAGAGATGAGAGGAGCGAAGCAAATAGACACCTTCTTCACGGCTAATCGAGTGCTAATTTCGAAGGCGGACATTGATGGCTGTGTACGAAAGATGACGAATCGAGGGTCCGGAGGAGAATTGGCCATTCAATCTTGTAAACTAATCGAGACCGAAATTGGAAAAAGAGATACAAACGGAGAGGAATAACCAATCGATGAAAGAACATGAAACCATTCTGTTTCAATAGAGGTACGAGAAACGGTTGGGGGCAATGAAGTAGGTGAAGTGGTTGGATTTTGCGAGCTGTTCCAACCACTGCTGGATGTGATTCCAAGAGCCAAACGAGAATGAATACCACACAGAAGAGTCAAGACCAGGCTCCCTAATGGAATGTTTAACCGATCCATTCCGGATCGACCGAATTGGTACGGAAGTTGTAACATGGGAAAACCACAGAAAACACAACTTATTTGAATAACCCGGTGACCTACCAATTGTAGAAGTAGGATCTTTGGCAAGCAATAAGCACTTAAATAATACAATTCGAGTGTACCATCTTCTTTCTCATTTCGAGGAAAAGGTGCGGGAGGAAAAGGAAACAACGGAGGGATCCGAATCGGACCTAAATGGGAATGACATGAAAAGTCTTTCTCAAAACCGAGTATTAAGGGCGTTACGACGATATACGAGAGGAATGGAGAAAAACTCGTGATTGGTGTGGAGGGGAAGATCTGTTTATGATATAGTTCAAGAAAGAGTCGTCTCATTTCCCGTTCTTTCTAATTCATTCACTTCAAGGCTGGTTCAGAACGCCGCGTAACATCATCTTCAACCAACCTCCACCGCCTCACTAACTTTATCAGACCTTTCGGTGCGGCCACTAAGAAATTGCTTATACACTAAACAGCTTCTTATATACGAAAACTAAAAGACTGACTTTCATTCAATTAGGCCAGGGTACAACTAAGAAAGAGAGATGTGCCTAAAGCGGCATGCAAGCAAACTGTGCACGCTAAGAGAAAAGGAGAGCAATTAGGGGAGGGGGAGACCCATAGAACGCCTGAACTCCTCATCGGTGAAGTAGCGGTAGAATTCTTGGTAAAATTAAGAACGGCTATGGTTTTGTTCTAGGTTGGTCACAAAAGAATGAAGAGAATTAAGGTTCTCATCCATTAGATAGCGTTGTTCAAGTCTCAAGGGATATTCAAGGGAATTTAAAAAGACTGGGGGAAACCTATCCTGAATGAAGTGATAGGCTTCCTTCCTTACATCAGAATAGGGCGAGAGTTCCAAAATGCGATCAATATTTTTTTCATTAAACATCAGATTGGTCAGTCTGTCCTGAAGGAGACCCTTTCGTTCTAACATCCTGAGCTCAAAATATTCCCGATCATAAATTGTTCTGTAAAAATCCTCGCCCATATCTCGAGCTCGAGACAAGTTCTCCCGCACTAGCCTTTCGTAATCGCCTTGATTATTCTGCGGAGGAAAATTGGAATAGTCTCGCGCTTCAAGAATCCGAATGCGCTGATAGATTTCATATGGATGATGCTCATATGGATTATAAGTCGTTGCGGAACTTGACGACGATTCCTGCGCTGACGATTCCAAGGCCGGAAGATTGGAACTGTCAGCTCCGTTGTCGAAACAGCAAATCCATTCCAAGTCGAGAGGCTGAGAGCCTATAGTAGCTACTAAGAAGTCCAATGGTCCTATGTGAAATAACAAGAGTATGAAATCCGTATAAATCCAATAAAACAAAATTAACCCAAAACTTCTTGCTACAAAACCACTGAAAAGGGTTCAAAAAATTAGGAACCTGGAAAACATGAAACACGTTTTATGTGTCGATAGTACGACCTGCGCGGTTGTTCTTCTTTCATTTTCTTTCTTAGAAAGCACTCACTGAGTTACTTACGGGTCCGTGAGTCTACTCGTTAAGAATTGGAACTAATTGTGGGGAAGAAGGGGGCCCCCGAGTGAGATACTGAAAAAAGACCTGATAATAATAACTAACCATTTCTCACTGTGCTAAAAATATAAGAATCTCAAAAAATTCCATACTATCAATTCCCATTTCAGACAGATTCTTTATAATGGTCAAAAGCTCGTCGAAGTTCTCGTAATCAGAAATATAGAATAAAATGTCTTGTAGTGTCTTTTCTTCTGGAAGAATATAGTTGTTTCCAAAATCAAGCTTTAGGCACCGATCAATTTGCCTTTCAATTTCTTCTCGAAGCGTATCAAAACAGAGATCCATAAGCCTGTCGGCCATATTCTCTTCATTGAGTCCTCTGAGGCGCCCGGCGCGAAAAATGATAACAGTCACAAGTGGAATGGATGTCAATCCGATCAAAGTGAAAATGTGGGAAGCTATCTCGACTAAATAGTTCAAAAGCGCGTCGGACATTTGGTTTTTTTTGTTGGATGAAATAGAAGAGAAATTCAAATGTTATATAGATAATAGATACGGGAGAAGATTAAACCTCTCTTGGCGTGATTTGAATTAGACCATCTCTATCTAGGAAAAGAGTCCCGCCTTCGATGCTTAATAAGTACCGAATCAAAGTCTAATCCTAACTAAATTCTATACATCATAAAGACGAAAAAGACCCTTTGCCACTTCCTTTTTTCCTAGCTTAAAAGGCGTCCCTTTCTATTATTTGGATATGCCCTTCCTTATTTACGCAAATAAAGCCGCCGAAGAATGGGAATGCTAGACTCTACCAAGTAAAGCAACTCCAACTGTCACTGCAACTGGCTCGCAAACTATTCCTGCTTAGGGCTACAACCACAACCTATGCTATGGAAACTCCCAATGTCAGGTCCAACTTCGACTGTGGAGGATTACCCTATCACTGAAACTGAAACAGGCTTTCTATAGGAACGGAGGATAACTTTCTAAATTTCTGTAACTGGATTGCGTAAGGAACTTGAATGCGAAAATATCCTAGGGCTTTAGGATTATACAGGGAAGAGCACTCCCTAAAAAGATTACACAAGGGAGGATTAGTGCTTTTACTACCTGTGTAAGCCAGAACCAGAAAGAATCCCAAGCACTTCCACTCCAACTCAAGCACCTGGTAAGAAAGAAGGACGGATACTGGCCTCTTAAGAGGTCAAGATAGGGGCTTTTGGACTTATTCTTTAGACATAGAAAGCATAAGACTAAAAGAACTTGAACATTGACAATAGAAAGTTGACTAAGACCATTCCTCTTCAGCTGAGTAGCCTATCGGATCCCCTTTCGCTTCTGACTCCTATAGAGATTCGGCAACATTCACAAAATCCTCCACTTTCTTTCATAAGAAAACCTCTTGTCAACTAATATTGGGTAGGAAAGGGGATCGCATCACCGACCATACCTAATATTATATTTTAGGGGGGTTAAAAAAAACTCTCTTTCTAGATTTGATTGACAATGACCCCTCCAGAGGCATACTTTATGGATAAAGGCTCTCCAGCGGCAGACACCGTAGGAAAAAACTCTTCAACGTAAGAAAAAATGTCCCCTTTCATGTTGAAATGAAAGGCCTGTGGGCCAACAATTGACAACTGAATTCTTATTGACGGCGTTTTGATTTGTTTTCAATTACCTTCGCCGCGTGCCCTTGGGTCGATCTGCCAACACTCCTTTCGATAAGTTCCCGCTCGAAGCTCTACCAACTCGGATGCTTTGAAAACAACTCGTTTCGTAAAGCTCCAGCTTTCAACTACCTTTTTCTGGAAAAACGATGATGATTGACCCCCTCGCTCCGACATGCCCTGGGCCAGCCCTCTGACCAACCTCAAATACAATACTGAGACTTGCCCTACTTCGATCGACGGGAAGCGCAAAAGAACGTATACTCTAGTCCAGTCCGAGGAGCCTTTGGGAAAGGAATTGGCGATCACTGGCTCTTGCCAATTGTGGGAGAAGGGCTCGAACCCCTGACTCCTACCCCTACTCAGTTGAATCCTGTAAATAATACACTTGAAGTGAAGGGCATAGCCTGAAAGGCGAGTTATAAGTTTGCTCTTACTCTTATCCGGGATTCGCTTCCAACTCTGATAGTTATGGGGGAAGTAGTCCTTCAATCAAATCCAGCTTGGAGGCGGAAAGTCTTCACTTTTACAGAAAGGAAGGAAATCTCAGTGTCAGCCTCATTTCCTCTTAGAGCGATAGGATTCCTTTTTGCTTCTGGAAGACAGTCTGGATTAGCACAACTATTGGGATACCTTCACGGGCAAGGCTCCAACCTCAAAGCCTGTGCCCTACTTGCTTCCTCTTTAGTGAAGGCGGAGTCGTCCCATTAACTCCATTTACTTTTGGGCTCTCCCCCGCCCTTACTCTGATTCTTATCGCACGAACTCAATCTTATCCAACTCCCCGGCATTCTTTGGAGTCGATCTGCTAACATTGATGCCAACCCAAGATAGGGCCTAGAACTTTCTCTGGATTTGCCGTCTCCGTAAGCAATGGAGAATGGAGGGGAGGACTTTTTATTACTGCTAGAGTAGAGCGGTATCCTTTTTTAATCCCAGATACTGCATTCTAGATCGAAGCTTCTGCCAAATCCATTTTTGATCACTAGCTCGAAACTCTATAGACGATTAGGAGAAAACATCCTAGTAAGCGACAACATCCCCTTCAGTGGTAACCACCGATGCCGCGGAGGAGTCTGATGTTAGTCTTGAATTGTCTTCTAAAACTGAGACTGTGGAATCCTTTTCCAAAAATGATGTCCCGGAATCAGAGGTTGTAGCCCTTTTTGGTCGAGGTAGCACAGGAGACCCAATAGAGTGCCCACCGGCAAGGAATCAATATCTGTCTCCGATCTTCTTCTCCAATCATCTGGTTATGGTGGCGCAAAGTTCTCTATCGCTTACTTTTATTCTGTTAGAGTCTAGTATAATGCTGCTTAACTGGATTGCTGATATGATACCACTTATGCCACCTACTCAGTATCTGATATCGCTCCTGCCGCGGAATTCGATGTTGTAGAGGAATTTTGTGTCCCCCAGTTGACCGAAAATGCCTGGGGACTAGGGGCTTTTCACTTCTTTTCCTATAGGGATATGCACTGAAGCCTTTGTGTCATTCTCCATTCGATTTGACAGTGATTGACATGATCCTCACTTCTCTTATGAGATTTTCTTATTTCTGTCTTTACATAAGAGAGAGAAGTGTTTGCTGGGCCTGCCCATGTGTGTCTTGTTTCGTGTTTTTGTTTTGGGATTGGGAAAGTGTTCAGTGCGAACCTTTCTTCTAAGGCGGATCCAAGCTTCGCCTTTACTCTTGACCAGCTACCGGCAGAGAAAAAGCTTGCTAGACAGGTACCGAAAGGGCGAGTTCTAGGTCCATGTCGGATTACGGGAAAGGCTCACCCCCTTTCAGTTGTGTCCGCATACAGGCGTCGATAGAGTAGCAGCCTCGTCCTGGTCCAGCGAGGGTATCTTCTCCTCTGTTCTTGGGATTAGCGCTCCTTTTTACATGAAAAATGGACTGGAGGGTGCTTGACCGCATCTTGGGAGAACTGGCCCGTGGTCTTTCTTGCCCTGCCTGTCTGCTTGCTTACACAGTGCGACGGAATCGTTTGCTTCTGGCATTCCTTCCGGCCCTGATGGCCCTGGAAGCAGGGGGTAAAGGGGTTTTCCTTCCATAACCGGCCATTCCCCTGTTTTCCATCTTTTGGTTTTTTTTTGTACGGGATGAGCTAAGAACCATGCATATAAGGTGCTGTGGGCCTATCGCCCTCGCGGAGTTCCCCGCAGCCGCTCGTCATACCCACAAGAGAACGAGTAGGACGACAGAACTGACTTCAAGAGTGTCATATCCTTTTTTCTGCTCTTCTTCAATTAGAAACCGGTGCATTTCTTCTTCCTTTCTACTGAAAAGATTATATAGTTTCAAAATAGTCTAAAAGATTGTCTATTCGATGTCTGTAATCAATCAAAATTCTTATTCGCTCATTCTGAAACTTATTTATTTTCTTTTGCTTTTAACTTAATATGATATGGCTCTCGTCCAAGAAAGAGAAGCTCTTTAACTCATGGAAGCCAAAAGAAAATATTTAATTGCGTATAGAAAGAAAGATCGGAATCTAGCTCATTGGATGTCTTTACCTGCTTTCCTGAACCGGATTGCTAACGTGGTTCGATAAGTCCGATCTCAGTCCTAGCCCGGAAAGGAAGGTTTATTTATAATAATATATATATATAAGGCTTTGGTGGTGTCGGGGAAGAAGCATAGGTTCGGTAAGCCTAAGCAACTAATTTTCAAAGCTGGTAGTTCGGGGTGCTTCGGATCGGGAGTAATCACTAGTGTCTCGTTCCTTTTCTCTTCTTAGTCACTTTTTTTGCATTCATTCTTTTCCCTAAAGTGAAAGTTGTTTCGTTTAGTACGAGATCGCTTCACACCTCGCGGTGCTATTAATTTATATTCGAACCATTCTCCATTCGCGACAGTTTCTCTCTTAAAAATCTGTTGTTTTGGCTTACTCTATCTATATTGTACTGAAGAAGTGCTCTTTTTTTATTAAATTCGGCCGGCCGATTCTTCGCTTTTAGCCGCATAGTCTTCTTCCTCCACTTCTACGGCCCAATCCAGCCGTAGCTTTGTTTCGGACAATAATTGCTCATTTTAATATCACGAAAAATGGAATCGATATCTCCAGCATCTCGTAATGACGGCTCTCTAGCCATGAGTTCATCAAGGTGATGTTCGGCCTTTTTTATGTCAAGGCGAACCTCGTGCATGGCTTGATGAGGATTTGGTTTAACGTTGAGGTTGAGGTTTTGTTCGCCTTTCCCTCCCGAAGATGTGCCTACTGAAGTAGATTCCTTCTCAAGCTCCCTACAGATCTCATCCTGCGGCACGCTCTTTATTGAGCCGCCCGAATGTGAGCCCGAGGAAGCCATCATTCTAATGGATTCTATCTCCTCAGTAATAAAAATTTTAAGAGAAAAAGCT